GAAGAATGCCCATGTTGTGGCAATTCCCCCCAGAAGGTAATGGGTTACTCCTACAGCACGTCCTTGTACAATGCTTAAAGCTCTAGGCTGAGTAGCAGGAGCAACCTTTAATTTGTTATGAGCCCAAACGATAGATTCAATGAGTTCTTGCCAATAACCACGGCCGCTGAATAGAAACATTAAACTGAAAGCCCAAACAAAATGAGCCCCTAAGAAAAAAAGACCATATGCGGATAATGAAGAACCATAAGACTGAATTACTTGAGATGCCTGTGCCCATAAGAAATCTCTGAGCCATCCGTTTATAGTAATAGAACCTTGTGCAAAGTTTCCTCCTGTGATATGAGTTACCACTCCTTGATCGCTTATAGTACCCCAAACATCCGACTGCATCTTCCAACTAAAATGGAAAATAACTACCGAGATTGTATTGTACATCCAAAATAGACCTAAAAAGACATGATCCCAAGCGGATACTTGACATGTTCCACCTCGTCCGGGCCCATCACAAGGGAAACGAAACCCAAGATTTGCTTTATCAGGTATCAAACGGGAACTGCGAGCAAATAGAACACCCTTCAGCAGTATCAATACGGTGACATGAATCGTAAATGCATGAATGTGATGGACTAAAAAATCTGCGGTTCCTAATGGAATAGGTAACAAAGCGACTTTCCCGCCTACTGCTACTAATTCACTACCTCCCCAGGTTAAACTAGTACTTGTTATTGCCCCAGGAGCTGTTACCCCAGGTGCTAAAACATGGGTATTTTGTACCCATTGAGCAAAGATAGGTTGTAATTGTATAGCAGTATCTGAAAACATATCTTGTGGGCGTCCTAAAGCACTCATAGTATCATTATGAATATACAAACCAAAACTGTGAAAACCTAGAAATATGCATACCCAGTTAAGATGTGATATAATGGCATCGCGGTGTCTAAGGACCCGATCTAATAGATCATTGTATCGAGTAGTTGGATCATAATCTCTTACCATAAAAATGGCCGCATGTGCAGCAGCACCAACTATAAGAAATCCACCAATCCACATGTGATGTGTAAACAATGAAAGTTGTGTACCATAATCAGTAGCTAGGTATGGATAGGGTGGCATGGAATACATATGATGAGCTACAACAATGGTTAAAGAGCCTAACATAGCCAGGTTAAGGGATAATTGAGCGTGCCATGACGTTGTTAGGATTTCATAAAGACCCTTATGACCCTGTCCTGTAAATGGACCTTTGTGAGCCTCTAAAATGTCTTGAATACTATGACCAATGCCCCAGTTTGTCCTATACATATGACCAGCGATAAGGAAAAGAATAGCAATAGCTAAATGATGATGTGCTATATCACTTAACCATAGACCCCCTGTTATTGGGTTTAATCCTCCACGAAAGGTAAGAAATTCTGCATATTTTGCCCAATTCAGGGTGAAAAAAGGAGTTGCTCCCTCAGCAAAACTGGGATAAAGTTGAGCCAAAAGATCCCGATTTAAAATAAACTCATGAGGAAGTGGTATTTCTTTAGGATCAACTCCTGCATCGAGAAATTGGTTAATCGGTAAAGATACATGGATTTGGTGTCCTGCCCAAGAAAGAGATCCAAGTCCTAATAACCCTGCTAAGTGGTGATTCAACATGGATTCAACATCTTGGAACCATACCAATTTTGGGGCAGCTTTGTGATAATGGAACCAACCGGCAAAAAGCATTAACGATGCAAAAACTAATGCACCAATTGCGGTACAATAGAGTTGTAATTCACTAGTTATTCCTGATGCCCGCCAAATCTGAAAAAATCCAGATGTTATTTGGATTCCTCTAAAGCCCCCGCCTACATCACCATTCAGTATTTCTTGCCCTACTATTGGCCAAACCACCTGAGCGCTGGGTCCAATGTGAGTAGGATCACTTAGCCATGCTTCATAATTAGAAAAACGGGCCCCGTGGAAGTACATGCCACTCAGCCAAAGAAAAATGATGGAAAGTTGACCAAAATGAGCACTAAATACTTTTCTAGAGATCTCTTCTAAATCACTAGTATGACTATCAAAATCGTGAGCATCAGCATGTAGGTTCCAGATCCACGTGGTAGTATCAGGACCTTTAGCTATTGTTCTTGAAAAATGGCCAGGTCTGGCCCACTCCTCAAAAGAGGTTTTTACAGGATCTTTATCCACAACAATTTTAACTTCTTGTTCCGGCGAACGAATAATCATTAAGTCCTCCTCTTTCCGGACAACACATACAAAGAGACTTGCCAACAGCAAAGTGAACTTTTTAAAATAGATATCTTTTTGATTTTATGATTAGTTTATTTTTTCCTATACTAACACCCATCTATTTTGTAGTTATTCACTATAACAATTATGATATTGAAGTCAATCTGAGGCAAGTGTTCGGATCTATTATGACATAACTATATGGCGCCCAATGGACTTTAATTTTTTTATAAAATTATGATTTTCTTTTAGAATATAACTATATTATCATAGAAAATACTTTATTAGTATTACCTTATTCTAGTAACTATGAGAAATTAGAAAAGAAAATCATTGATTATAATTCATAAGGTTAAGAGAATCTTTTTATTTTATAGATATAGATTATAGATTTTATAGATATATATATAAATCTAATAGTAAGTATATAGATATATAGATGTAGATCTTATTTTGCTACTATTCCATAGTCCATTTATCCTTATGATATACCATATAAACAAAAACAAACGAGTAAGTAAAATATAAAAGGAATTGATATAATAAAATTATTTATTAGATCTTGGCATAGAAACAATTCTTTTTTTTTTCAATTATGACTAATAGATCAACAAAAAAATGTGAAAAAAGAAGGGTCTTATGAAGATTCAAAACGCTTTGTTATTTTCAACCAATTATGTGCTTCAATATAATTACCCGGAGTCAGCGCTATAGCTTGTTTCCAATACTCAGCAGCTTGATCAAACCAAGTCTCTGCAATTTCTGAATCACCTTGTAAAATGGCCTGTTCTCCCCGGTCGGAATAGGAAATTCCTTCCCTTAGAACCGTACTTGAGAGTTTCCTACCTCATACGGCTCATAAATACATTCCTTTTTTGTTCTCTCTTAATACATACTATGCTAATGGAATTATAAAAAATCAATTTAATTATTAAAATAGTCAAAAATAGTAAATTAGATAAGTTTTAAACTCTCATTCTGATCAATAAAATAATCAGTTATCAGTTTGCTCTTTTCTCCCACCTTCAGAAGGATGAAGCACAAATCGTGCTATATCCTTACCATTCTATGAAAGATAACTATCTCCGTTTCATATAAGAAATTCATATAGAATCTTTGAAAAATAATTTTTCCATAAGAAAAAATAACTTACTATCTTTGGGATCTGATACTACACCGCTGCTCAATAACTTAGGGGATTCACTCAATTACATAAGTGGATTCCTGACTTTTGTTGCATACCATGACATAAGTAAAAGTAAGCAGTTTTTCGTTGTCTCGACACGATACGTCACGAATTGATCTTTACGGTGCTTTTTATCCATTTTTATTTTTATCCATAGAATATATAATAGGTCTTTTCTTTTTCCTTTTTTTTCTCGTGAAGTGTTCTTTCTTGCTACAGCTAATAAAAACCGTTTTTTTTTACGATTTCCATGTAGAAAACCTATTTGTTTCTAGTATTGCCTAGTTAATTTCATACTTTATTTTTTCTATAGCGGAGATAGTCGCACGTAATGACAGATCACGGCCATATTATTCAAAGCTTGGGGTAAAAAGGGGTTTCGTTCTAGTGCACGGAAATAATATTCTAAAGCCTTTGTATGTTCCCCATTGCTTGTGTGTATAAGACCTATATTATAGAGTATATAACTTCGATCATAGGGATCCATTTCTAATCGCATAGCTTCATAATAATTCTTTAAAGCTTCCGCATAATTTCCTTCGGATTGAGCCAACATCCGTTACGATCGTTCATTCGTTCAAATCAAAAGAATCTCCGTTACAGAACCGTACATGCGATTTTCATCACATACGGCTCCTCCCTTCTGTGCATAGTACTCAGGTAAATAAGTCATAGAATACCACCATTCTTTTATATCATTTAATTATGGACTGCAAAGGGACTAGTATTTTTACAAGAAATTTCTAGGCAACCTTTCCGCAAGAGTATTAGTTTAGTCATTCTATTATTTCTAGTGCTAAATAAATAGTAATAGCCATTTTAACGATTTCGTTGTTCTCAACGCTTCTTATTTACAGGAATTGATCACTTCAACAATATTTGATGGTTCTACGGGTATCCAAAGTACAAACGAGATGGATGTTTGTTGTCCTAACCATTCTTATGAGTTCTGATACAAAAAGAGAGGGGTCACCTTTTTTTAAAAATAACAAAGTATTTGTTTTGTTGATTACTATTCTCAGGTGTAGTGCTTTATACCCTATGCCGCCTACAGATAGTATAATTCTATAGGTTTGACCTTTCGCTCAATACTCAAATCCACAATGGGAGCATTTTAGGCTACATCAATCGAGGATACACAACAGAAGGAATTTAATATCTCCAAACTTCACCTTCACCAAGCGTGAGTTTATTTTATTATTTTTATACCGAACTCCCTTTTTTTCTTTTTTTACTTATTTTCTAAGTCTAAAAAGACAAAACCAAGAAAAAAAAACAACTCGCACCATCTCTGTAATAGGTAAATGCCTTTTTTTCTACATAGGTTGTTGGAATGATTTGCAATAAAATATTTGCTACAATTGAAGAGGTCTTATCAATAAAGTTTACATTGATCCTAGATCTAGACATAATTTAATAATCCATTCCACAATTTTTTTCATTACCCCTCGTTGGTTTGGGTTCTCCCATGCTACAAACAAAGGAATTATAAAGTATTATACAGTGCAAAATCGCATAAAAAAGATGTATTTGAATACAAATAAATAAAGAAAATATTTTTAAATAGAACTAGACAAATTGTTAGGGGCTCTCCGCCTCAAGAAACCCCCGCGACAAAAATAAAGATTCAAGATATATCCTAAATAGAATTCCAATTTCGCAGTATTCAATTCCAATATTCATTTACTATTTCAGCTAAGGTGAATAACCAAGGATGCTCTTTTATTCTTTATAATATTTTTGTATTTTGATTTGGTTATGACAAGGAGAAAAAATAATAGAATTAGACAGACAGGCTTTTCATGAATCGGAAATATTTTCACTCGATATGTAGCGCGGGATGGGATAATTGAGGAAATCCGTTGTTGAGAAATAGGAAGATAATACATTTTTTATTGGTGATACCATCCCACAAGTAAAACTCGCTATTAACTCATTTTATTGCCAATAATAGTATTATTATAAAGGAGAGATGGCTGAGTGGACTAAAGCGGCGGATTGCTAATCCGTTGTACGAGTTATTTGTACCGAGGGTTCGAATCCCTCTCTTTCCGTTTCTTTGAATTTATTAATCTTACTGCCTACAATGAAGCAAATTCTTATTGCTTTTTCAATGAAGATTCCAGGAATCAAAAGAAATCCTTTATATTAGTATATAATGGGTCAAATACAATAGAAAGAAAAACCCGATTATGGATTTCTTTGTGATACGTAACTGAGAGAATAGAAAATCTAAATTAATATTATTAGATGGATTTAGTTCATTTAGTTCAGCAAAAAAGGGAAAACCAAATTCAATGAGCTACGAACATTTTTGATTAGGTTCAAGTCTGACGAGAATAATATTCTACCACTAGCAATTCATTTATTTTCAAACCAACCCATTGAATATCAATTATTTGATTTATTAATCCTTTATATTGCAATGAATCAATAGTTAAATTTAAATGTTTTGGTAATTTGTCATGGGCAGATGAAACAGTATCCTTTTGAATTAGACTTTTTGATTTTTGATTATCTTTTGTAGTAATGATATCACGAGGCTTGCAACGATAACTTGGTATATCGACTACACGACCATTAACTAAAATATGTCTATGATTAACTAATTGCCGTGCTCCAGGAATGGTCGAAGCCATGCCCAATCGAAAAAGTATGTTATCCAAACGCATCTCAAGTAATTGTAGTAAAACCTGACCTGTTGACCCTTTTGCTTTTCCCGCGATGTGTACATATCTAAGTAATTGTCGTTCTGTTAGACCATAATGAAACCGTAATTTTTGTTTTTCTTCTAAACGAATACGATATTGCGATCTTTTCCCTGATCGCAATTGATTTTTAGGGTCACTTTCATATTTTGGTCTTTTACTAGTTAATCCTGGTAAAGTTCCCAACCGGCGTATCTTTTTGAAACGAGGTCCTAGGTAACGAGACATAAAAGCTCCTTTTTTCTTTTATTGAAATTGTATTTTATGTAAAAAAGATAAATGAAATGAAAATTAAACTAAAGGATAAACCAAATTTGCTGAAGTACTAAGTACTAGATGTACAAATATCTTTATTTTTTTTATATGTATAATAATACAATGTATATAGTAATGCGTTATTATTAAGAAATTGATGCGATTGGTTATGGCATTTATTTGTAATTTTATGTTAGCAAAAAAAGGGTTATCCATCATGGAAAAATCAATTGATAAAAAGCCGGCTATCGGAGTCGAACCGATGACCATCGCATTACAAATGCGATGCTCTAACCTCTGAGCTAAGCGGGCTCACATAATAGAATTGTAATACAATGTAAAAAAGAATATCATGTATAAATATAAAACCACTTAAATAGAAGTAATATTCTAATTATTAATTACCTATTTTGTTCATATAAACTATATACGTTATAGTTGGTTTTTGTCAAAAAGGAGCTGAAAAGGAGAAAATAATAAAAAACAAAAAAGAGCACTCAGCAATATTATTTTAAGATAACTATTCTATATTATATAATATATAATAGAAAATATACAATACAATTTATAACCATATAACATAATGTATAAAACTGATAAAAAAAAGATTCATGTTGAACGTTATAGTATTAAAGGCCACACTATCAAAACGAAAAGGAGAGATAAATTATATGTGGAATATATCTCTTCTTATTGAATTGAAAATACATTAATGATAAAATCTGTTCCGACGGGAAATCTTTCCATTCTTGAATAGGTATAAGAGCATATGTAAAAAGGAAACGGCATAGACTTGTCAATTTAATATAGTCTAATATATTACTATTATTATTACTATATATATATACTATAATAATTGTTCTCGAAGGAATTTACCAAAAAGGAAAAAATATAGAATCAAATAAATAAAGGAAATTACAAATGGAATCGTCTTTTATTTTTCTCTCAAAGAAAGAAGAAAGGGGATATGGCGAAATAGGTAGACGCTACGGACTTGATTGTATTGAGCCTTGGTATGGAAACCTGCTAAGTGGTAACTTCCAAATTCAGAGAACCCCTGGAATGAAAAAGGGGTAATCCTGAGCCAAATCCTCTGTTTAACAAAACAAAAACAAAGGATAGGTGCAGAGACTCAATGGAAGCTATTCTAACGTATAGAGTTAATTAGGTTGTGTTGTGGATAACTGGAATAAATAGCTCTATTTCAATAAGAGAAAAGACAGCTTGATTCATATACCGACCGAAGACATAAATACTTATGGATCCAATCCGATGATTCATCATGATCCACATTTATATTCTTGTTATATTATATATGCATAATATATAGACTATACACTGTGATATTGATATATGCATTATATATAGATATATAGATATTCTATTCATCTGTTTCTATTTGTATGCTTCAATTCAAATAATGAATGGAATTCATATACAATAAGATATTATGACAAAAAGAATAAGTGAATACATTCCGAGAAAAAGATTCATGAATCTCATTTATTCCAGAGTTTGCTAGATCTTTTGAAAAACCAATTAATGGAACGAGAATAAAGAGAGAGTCCCATTCTACATGTCAATACCGACATCAATGAAATTGAGAGTAAGAAGAAAATCCGTCGACTTTAGAAATCGTGAGGGTTCAAGTCCCTCTATCCCCACCTATTGAACTTCCCACTTATTTATTTTTTAGCAATCATTGAAATTCATTCAGTAAATAATATTTACTTTTTCAGAATAGATTCTTTTTCAAAAAGGAATCCAAATCAAAAGAATATCTCATTTCATGTATACTAAAAGAAGACAGATCAGATATAGTACTTTAAACAAGTAAAGTATTAGTATTAAGCTTAAGTAAGTGTATCGATGATATAACTCATCCAATGATTTTGACATTTACTAGGTTCTTCTTTGGAATAATTTTTTTATTTTCTCTTAAATTGGAATTTATTGACATAAAGAAAAACACTTTATCTACTACGATAATGCACCGGAAATCGTCGGGATAGCTCAGTTGGTAGAGCAGAGGACTGAAAATCCTCGTGTCACCAGTTCAAATCTGGTTCCTGACATAAAAATAAAAAAGGGTAGCAAATCCTATATATATATATATTAATTTAATACAAATTAATAGAAAGTAGTTAGGATACATAGTCTCATTTAATGGTAATGGTGTATAGCATAATAAAGATCCATCCATATAAGTATATCAATATGCATACAAATTCTTAGCAGAAATAAAAGATAGATGTACGCCTATTGTAATTGTAAAGAACAGAACTCCCTTTTCTTTTTTTGTTATTGTTTTTCTATACTTTGCTTTCTCTAACTCAAAAAAAGGAAATCTTCCTCTAAACTCGAAAAACGTCCAATTTTAGAGGAAGTAAAAAAGAATAACAATAATAAAATAACAAAACAAACGTAAGACTTTTGAAATTAAATAAAAATCCAATTCTTTTTCTGTTCTGTTTATTATTTGATCTATGACTTTTTTATTGCGAAATTCCTTTTTGCATTCCTCCTCTGTTTTTGTTTGTATAAAAAACTCCATATTCCATATTATATGACCTTTTTACTTTTTATAATTTTTTATAATAATAATATAGAGTAGCTTTTTTTTTATTCTTTGTTATGTAGATTATGGAGATGTAGAAAAAAACAAGATTTCTTTCTTTTTACTTGGATAAAGCCCAAATAAGGAATTACTACTAATGGGAATTGAAGAGGATTTTATTATCCTTCAATGAGCATCTTGTATTTCATAGAAATTGGGAGTAATATAGTCCTTACGTAGGGGCCAACCGATCCAACTTTCAGGCATTAGAATACGTTTAAGGCGTGGGTGATTCTCATAAGAAATTCCCAACATATCATAAGATTCACGTTCTTGAAAATCGGCACTTCTCCAAATCCAGAAACTAGACGGAATTTTAGGATTATCCCTTGGAGAGAATATTTTTATGCATACCTCTTCCGGTTTTTCGATACCGTACTGTATTCTCGTCAGATGATAAACACTAGCTAAAAATCCGCCGGGTATTACATCATAGGCACACTGAGAACGTAAATAATTGTACCCATATACATATAAAATAATAGCAATCGAGTCCCAATCCTGAGCTTTGATTTGTAAACTTTCTATTCCTTTATAATCAAAACCCAAAGATCTATGAACCAGTTCATGTTTGACTAACCAATCGGATAAACGAACCTGTTGCATTGTCTTTATTTCTCCTACATTTGTATAAGTATTTCCCTTTGAAAATACAATAAAATTTTTAAAGATTGACTTGTACCTTTTTCTTCTGAAGAACGAAATCCTACCTAATTTATTAAGGTGAAATGTTTCCTTTTTGGATCAGAAAAGTGTTTCCGAAGATATTTCGTAAATAAAAGATAATATGGAATTGATTGATAAAAAGGATTTCAAGTAAGAGTACTTCGTCGAACAGAAAACTTGTGATTAGTAGTCAAACATCGATTTTTCTTTTGGAATACAGTTTGATCCTCAATTATCTCTCGAGATACCTTTTTACGAAGTTTGATTATAGCATCTATAACTGCCTCTGGTTTAGGTGGACAACCTGGCAAATAGACATCGACAGGAATTAGCTTATCAACTCCCCGAACAGTACTATAAGAATCAGTACTGAACATCCCCCCTGTAATAGTACAAGCTCCCATAGCAATGACATATTTTGGTTCAGGCATTTGCTCATATAACCTAACTAAAGAAGGGGCCATTTTCATTGTTACTGTACCAGCGGTCAAAATGAGGTCCGCTTGCCTAGGACTTGATCTTGGGACCAATCCATAACGATCAAAGTCAAAGCGCGAACCTATTAATGAAGCAAATTCAATGAAGCAACAACTGGTACCATATAGAAGTGGCCATAGGCTCGATAGTCTTGACCAATTGGAAAAGTCATTTGGTGTAATTGAAATAACGGAACTTGGAGTTGTTTGAGCATGTAATGGAAACTCCATCAAATTCATAACTGTCTCAATGTATTCTTTTCCTTCCTTTTGTGTATTGGATGGATATGCAGTTAAGACCATTCCAAAGCTCCTTTTCGCCATGCATAAATTGAACCAACAATTAAGATAAGCACAAAAATGAAAGCTTCGATAAATACAGATAAACCCAAAACATCAAAACTCATTGCCCATGGATAAAGAAAAACTGTTTCAACATCAAAAACAACAAAAACTAAAGCAAACATATAATAGCAAATTCGGAATTGTAACCAAGCGTCTCCTATGGGTTCTATACCCGATTCATAACTAGACAGCTTTTCTGGTCCTTCACTAATTGGGGATATCAATCCTGAAATAAAAAATGCAAAGATAGGGATAACGCTTGAGATTATTAGAAATGCCCAGAAAATGTCATATTTGTGAAGCAGAAACATAAAAATACTCCTATTAATGTGGAATAATTTAAATGGAACCATTCCATTTAAATTATCATTTTCTATTCCTTACCTTTCTCTAACTAAAAGAATAATTCACTTTACTCAAAAGAAAAGGGAGAGGGGAAATTCAGTTATACTAAATAAAAAAAATGATAAATAAATCAATTACTTCAAATATAACTGTATGAGAATCCAATTTTACTACTACTATTCATTTAATCTAACGAATAGGAATACTCTTAATACTATTCTCACTATCTGTTATCTCAAAACTATAAAATGACTGTCTCCTTTATGGAATTTATATCTATTTTAGGATTTATATATATATATATAATAATAATAATTAATATGATGATGATATGCTTAGGATATGATTAGGATATTTCCTTTACCTTAGTTTTATCTATTTTTATCTTAGACAGTGTAATGTATGCCTTTTTGGAATAATGAGAAAATCCATACATTCTCACTATTGCCTCAGGGTGGGGGGTGGGGAATTGGACCAAATCCAATGTCCAATGTATTAGGGCTATACGGATTCGAACCGTAGACCTTCTCGGTAAAACAGGTTGAACTAATGATTATCCAAATCATTTAAGCTGTTTCAAAGACCCAACATGCTTTTTTATTGCATTGGGCTCTTTCATCAACTGATGTAAAGATCAGTTAGTCTACCATATTTTTTATTTACAGAAGTATAATAAACTGGCTCCTTGTACTCCGATTCCTTTGTAAATCTAGGAGAAATACCAAAGTGTTTCAAAGAAGAGTTACCTTGACTTGGGTCTGCAACTTATTTTCAATGTGATTTCTCTCGTTCTGTTGCATGTATAATATGCAATAATATGAAACTTCATACACCTCGAAGTTCATAAGACGAAAAGAGGGGTTTTGAGACCCTTATACTCATTAGACCTAGCATTGAATGGACTGGCTATTTACCTTATCAATTAAGATCAAATAAAAGGCAGGTTCTATTCAATCAGACACTAGAATTGGATCGAACCAAATCTTTTGCATTGTCAGGCTATTTTTCTCTTGTTCTTTCGAATTCATGGAGTAAGACATTGATTTTGCAATAATATGGATTATGTTCCTTGCATAATAAGCTCCTTTGAAAAGCATTGGCGCACGTGTAAACGAGGTGCTCTACCTAACTGAGCTATAGCCCTTGGCAGAAAAATCTTAACATATACAAAGTTTATTGTCAATATGGACATTCTCTAATCCTGCACCCTTCCCTCTGTTGATTTACTTTTTCTTTTTAATAGAGTGGGGTTGCTTAAAGATAGCATTTGATCTATGATAATCAATCAAAGTGAAAGATATGATTTTGTAGTGTTAAATTACCTACTTAACTCAGTGGTTAGAGTATTGCTTTCATACGGCAGTAGTCATTGGTTCAAATCCAATAGTAGGTAGAACTTATTAGATACTAGTGAATTAACTCCAATATCTAATAAGTTGTTCTACCCATTTTATTTTTTTTACTATACCCCTTATACCGGATTCTCGTCTTACATTGCCGGAATCACGATGTAGTGTAATAAAAAAAAATGGGATTACTTCTAAAAAATATGCTTTTTTTATTCTTTTTCTGAATTAACTATTAGGATATAACATTGACAGCCTCTACTCGTGTTCTAGCTCGTCTAAGAGCTAGATTAGCTTCGATTACTTGTCTTTTACCTTCAGCTTTATTAAAGTTAGCTTCAGCTATTTCAAGAGCTTGTTGAGCTTCTTGCGGATCAATGTCAGTACTCATTTCTGCATCGTTTCCTAAAATGGTGATATCATTATTACCTATTCTAGCAAAACCTCCCATCAGAGCCACGGTTAACCATTGATCCTTAAGACGTATTCTTAAAAGACCTATATCTACAGCTGTGGCAATAGGAGCGTGGTTTGGTAATACCCCAATTTGCCCATTAATTGTAGATAAAAGGATTTCTTTCACTTCGGAATCGAAAAGAATTCGATTAGGAGTCAGTACACAAAGATTTAAGGTCATTTCTTCAATTTGCTCTCCACTTCTAAGTTAAGTTCATAGCTTTCGCGGTAGCTTCATCAATGTTTCCTACCAAATAAAAAGCCTGTTCTGGTAGACTGTCTAGTTCTCCCGAAAGTATTAGTTGAAATCCCCTAATAGTTTCTGCAAGACCAACATATTTTCCCGGAGAGCCAGTAAATACTTCTGCCACGAAGAAAGGTTGTGATAAGAAACGTTCAATTTTTCGCGCTCGTGCTACAGTTAAACGATCTTCTTCAGATAATTCGTCCAACCCAAGTATAGCTATAATATCTTGAAGTTCTTTGTAACGTTGTAACGTTTGCTTAACGTTTTGCGCAGTTTCATAATGTTCATCGCCAACGATCCGAGGTTGTAACATAGTTGACGTTGAATCTAAAGGATCTACAGCTGGATAAATACCTTTAGCAGCTAATCCTCTTGATAGCACAGTAGTAGCATCTAAATGTGCAAATGTTGTTGCGGGAGCAGGGTCGGTCAAATCATCCGCAGGTACATAAACTGCTTGTATTGAAGTGATAGATCCCTTTTTGGTAGAAGTAATTCTTTCTTGCAAAGAACCCATTTCTGTACTAAGGGTAGGTTGATACCCCACTGCAGAAGGCATTCTTCCTAATAAGGCCGATACTTCAGACCCTGCTTGGACAAAACGAAAGATATTATCGATGAATAGAAGAACATCTTGTTCATTAACATCTCGGAAATATTCTGCCATAGTTAGGGCAGTCAAACCAACTCTCATACGAGCTCCTGGTGGTTCATTCATTTGACCATAGACTAGAGCCACTTTTGATTCTGCCAAATTTTTTTCATTAATCACTCCAGATTCTTTCATTTCCTTGTAAAGATCATTTCCTTCACGAGTGCGCTCCCCGACTCCACCAAATACGGATACCCCTCCATGAGCTTTTGCAATGTTGTTGATCAATTCCATGATTAGTACTGTTTTACCTACTCCAGCTCCCCCAAATAACCCAATTTTTCCCCCACGTCTATAAGGAGCTAAAAGATCGACTACTTTAATTCCCGTTTCAAAAATGGATAATCTTGTATCTAACTGTATAAAGGCGGGTGCTGATCTATGAATAGGCGATGTTGCACTAGGATCTACGGGACCAAAATTATCAATGGGGTCCCCAAGTACGTTGAAAATTCGTCCGAGAGTGGCTCCGCCAACGGGAACACTTAGAGGAGATCCCGTGTCAATCACTTCCATACCTCGCGTCAGCCCATCTGTAGCACTCATAGCTACAGCCCTAACTCGATTATTTCCTAATAATTGTTGCACTTCACAAGTAACATTAATTTTCTGATCAGTAGTGTCTCCACCCTTAACTACCAAAGCATTATAAATATTAGGCATTTTACCCGGGGGAAAAACAACATCCAGCACTGGTCCAATAATTTGTGCTATACGCCCTATGCCCTTTTCTTCCATTTTTGAAAACATAGAACTAGAAGTTGTAGGATTTGTTCTCATAATTACAATATGTGAATTATAATAAAAATAAATTCATTGGAATATATCCAAGTGGATTTTCCTTTTATTTTAGATTTTGTACCATATAAATAAGATCAATCTAATTACATATAACAGAAATGTCCAATAGCAAGTTCATCAGTTAATTAAATAAGAAAGAAATAGCGAATCACACTTGCTTTAGTTAGCATATTGTTCAATTGAAATCCATTCAAGATGGGATCATTTACTCATCTCATAAGTCAATTGGATAGTTTAGCAAATATCAATATATATATATATACTTTTCATAAAATAAGTTCAAGTAGATGAAATTATTAGTCAATGTGCTCTTTTTTCATCCTTTTCATTATTCCAATCCATTATGGAATTTTCATTTATTTAAAACCTTATAATGAATCTCCATAATGGATGGATTATTTTTATCTGATTGGTTATTCTTTTTTCATAAGGATTCCCTTTGTTAGACCCCTTTGCAGTTTATTATACCTATTCTCCTACATATACGACATATAGTAATTCAGATTACTGTCAAAAGAGAGTTTTCTCAACAGTTATGACTTAAATTGGAAAACAATATTCAACATAAAAAGTAACCTATTTTCCATTGGGTTGCATTATCCATATAAAAGAATATACAATATAAAATAATATATGTATTGAAGAAAGAATAATAATAACGAATCAAACACATGATATGGTTTAAGAAAATTAATGCAATTTTTCTAATGTAGAGGTTGTTGATAATTTTCATATTGATAATATGAATGTTGCAAAGGTTTTATTTAGAACTAATACATATCGAGTCGACCTTGTCGTTGTGAGAATTGTAAATTAATTAGTTTTAGGGAGGGATTTATGTCACCACAAACAGAGACTAAAGCAAGTGCTGGATTTAAAGCTGGTGTTAAAGATTACAAATTGACTTATTATACTCCTGAATACGAAACCAAGGATACAGATATCTTGGCAGCATTTCGAGTAACCCCTCAACCCGGCGTTCCTCCTGAAGAAGCGGGCGCTGCGGTAGCTGCCGAATCCTCTACTGGTACATGGACAACTGTTTGGACTGATGGACTTACCAGTCTTGATCGTTACAAAGGACGATGCTATCACTTAGAGCCTGTTGTTGGGGAAGAAAATCAATATATTGCTTATATAGCTTATCCTTTAGACCTTTTTGAAGAAGGCTCTGTTACTAATATGTTTACTTCTATTGTGGGTAATGTATTTGGTTTCAAAGCTTTACGAGCTCTACGTTTAGAAGATTTACGAATCCCTCCTGCTTATTCAAAAACTTTCCAAGGTCCGCCTCATGGTATCCAAGTAGAAAGAGATAAGTTGAATAAATATGGGCGCCCCCTACTGGGATGTACTATTAAACCAAAATTGGGATTATCCGCAAAGAACTATGGTAGAGCTGTTTATGAATGTTTACGTGGTGGACTTGATTTTACCAAAGATGATGAAAACGTAAACTCACAACCATTTATGCGTTGGAGAGACCGTTTCTTATTTTGTGCCGAAGCTATTTATAAAGCGCAGGCCGAAACAGGTGAAATAAAAGGACATTACTTGAATGCTACTGCAGGTACATGTGAGGAAATGATCAAAAGGGCTGTATTTGCAAGAGAGTTGGGAGTTCCTATTGTCATGCATGATTACATAACTGGGGGATTCACTGCAAATACTAGTTTAGCTCATTATTGTCGCGACAATGGTCTACTTCTTCACATCCATCGGGCAATGCATGCAGTTATTGATAGACAGAAGAATCATGGTATGCATTTTCGTGTACTAGCTAAAGCATTACGTATGTCTGGGGGAGATCATATTCACGCCGGTACAGTAGTAGGTAAACTGGAAGGGGAACGTGATATGACTTTGGGTTTTGTTGATTTATTACGTGACGATTTTATTGAAAAAGACCGCGCTCGCGGTATATTTTTCACTCAAGATTGGGTTTCCATGTCTGGCGTTATACCCGTGGCTTCGGGGGGTATTCATGTTTGGCATATGCCCGCTCTGACCGAAATCTTTGGGGATGATTCCGTACTACAGTTTGGTGGAGGAACTTTAGGACACCCTTGGGGAAATGCGCCTGGTGCAGCAGCTAATCGAGTGGCTTTAGAGGCGTGTGTACAAGCTCGTAATGAAGGACGTGATCTTGCTCGGGAAGGTAATGAAGTTATCCGTGAAGCTTGCAAATGGAGTCCTGAACTAGCCGCTGCTTGTGAAGTATGGAAAGCAATCAAATTTGAGTTTGAACCGGTGGATAAGCTAGATAAAGCAAAATAAAATATAAAGATCAAAATAAAAAAATATTCTTTCGTCATTCTCCTTTGTTCTTCTAATGGATTGCAGTGAACCCCTGCCCAATTTTTTTTCATAAAAGATTGGGCAGAATGCAATATCCAATAAAGAAGAAAGGAACATTATCCTTATCTACATATCGAAAAGATATGTAGATATCTTTCATCATATTCATATATACAACTATATATATAATTTATGTCTAATTGATTATATAAATTCCCAATACATTCAAGTTGAAGACTAACTAATTCCCAATTTTTACTTTTTATTATCTTTATTCTTGTATCCATAATTCATTCTATGGATTCTGAGGACTAGTAAGGGTAGAGCTTTTGATATCTTTGAGTTTAAAGCTTTAAAGCTAAAATACCCATTTTGTTTATCTACTTTACTGATCTTTTATATTGTCTTTTTCGTTCCATATGCAAATATGAAAACGATCGAATGACTATTCATCTATGGTATTTTCATAAAATAGGGAGTCGGCAAACCTTATGGAAAAACGATGGTTCAATCCAATGTTGTCTAACAAAAAGTTTAAAAAAAATAAATGTGGTCCAAAAAAAATCCTTCGAGTTATTGGACATACCGATGGAGTTAAAGAACCCTTTAGAAATGATCAAAAGAACAATTTGATTTTGAGTTATCATTTTCATACTGTGGAGTATTTATTTACTATCAGGAAGATTTGGAAGTTTCTTTCTGATGATACTTTTTTAGTTAAGGATAGGAATGATGATAGTTATTCTTTATATTGTGATATTGAAAATCATATTTTTGAGATTGACAAGCATAGTTCTTTGATAAGTAAATTAACCAATATTTTTCCTAGTTTTTTAATTTTAAATAAGGGATCTATGAGAAACAATAAAAACTATTGGCATTCTATGTATGATACTGAATCGGGTTTGAATAATCATCTTCATAGTTGCATTGATAGTTATCTTCGTTTTGAGTTAAGTATTAATCATCCTCTTGACAGTGGTAATGACAGTGACCCTGACTTATATAGTTTCATTTTGAATAGTTTATTTTGTACTGACACTATAAATGAGAATGAAAATTCTAGTAAAAGAACTAGTAGTAATGGCAATGATTTTGATAGAAATAAAAAATACAGACATTTATGGATTCAATGTGAAAATTGTTATGGATTAAATTATAAAAAATTGTTTATGTCCAAAATGAACATTTGTGAACAGTGTGGATATTATTTGAAAATGAGTAGCTCAGATCGAATTGAATTTTTGATTGATCCAGGCACTTGGGATCCTTTAGATGAGGATATGATCTCTATGGACCCCATTGAATTTCATTCCGAAGAGGAACCTTATAGAGATCGTATAGATTATTATCAAAGAGCAACAGGGCTAACTGAAGCTATTCAAACGGGTCTCGGTCAACTAAACGGTATTCCACTAGCAATTGGAGTTATGGATTTTCAGTTCATGGGAGGTAGTATGGGATCCGTAGTAGGTGAGAAAATCACTCGATTGATTGAATATGCTACTAATCAATCTTTACCTCTTATTATTGTGTGTGCTTCCGGAGGAGCACGCATGCAAGAAGGAAGTTTAAGCTTGATACAAATGGCTAAAATATCTGCTGCTTTATATGATTATCAAGCAACTAAAAAATTATTCTATGTATCAATCCTTACATCTCCTACAACAGGAGGTGTAACCGCAAGTTTTGGTATGTTGGGGGATGTTATTGTTACTGAACCTAATGCATACATTGCATTTGCAGGTAAAAGAGTAATTGAACAAACTTTGAATAAGACAGTCCCTGACGGTTCACAAGCTGCTGAGCACTTATTTCATAAAGGGTTATTTGACCTAATCATACCACGTAATCTCTTAAAAGGTGCTTTGAATGAGTTATTGGAGCTCCATGGGTTTTTTGCCTTGAATCCATATTTTCAAAAGGAAAATAAATAGTATAGTTACTAGTACAGTAAAAGCATAGTAATATATATACTATATAATCATTCTATTTGCATTATAGTAAATATAATATGCAATAAGAAAAATATGGAGTTTTAGCTACTTGTTATAAACAAAATAGGAAGGATCCATTCTCCAAATGGAAAAATATAGAAAGAGACATCCCAAATCTAATATATAATAGTAATAGATAATAAATAAAAAGAATCATATCAATAATATCAATAAAATACTCTATAAATCTTTCAATAGATACAAATAATAGGGTATATTTTTATATTCTATATATATATATAAAATAATATATATAATAAAAAAGAATATAGATTAGAATGTATTCTTATATGATTTTTTTCTTATTCATACTAGAATAGTATAGACTACTATGTCATTTATTATTTATATTGAATTGATACAAAATAAAAACATATTCAAATGGAAGAATAAGAAAAAATAACTATTTTTCTAATAAATACAAATATCTAAATCAAAATAGTAAATTGGAATTGAGGCAACCATATATGACAGATCTTAACTTACCTTCTATTTTCGTGCCTTTAGTAGGTTTAGTATTTCCGGCAATTGCAATGTCTTCTTTATTTCTTTATGTCCAACAAAATAAGATTGTTTAGACCGCATGCCATGAGCACAAAATATGCTTTATCGGTTTATTTATATAAAAAGAATTTATTTATTGTGATCTGATCAAAGATGTATCCTTCTTTACACACAAAAAGAAAAATGAGGTTCTGCATGGATACATGGTATCTGCTTTGCATAAATATAAATATGTGTAACTTCGTAGAATTAAAGATATCATATATATTTTGTATATGATAAAAGAGTAAAACGTATCGACAAATACTTTTTTTAGAAAGTCAATGTATCTAACCAATTCAATGCATTACTCCACATTAGATGAATCCACATGTCATGGCAATAATGCTTAGCTAATGAAATCGATTTATTGAACTAGCCAAAAAGACAAAGAAAGATAAAGTCAAAGTTATTTAGAGTTTTCTATCAATTGCAATCGCATAGAACTAAACTAGATATTAGAATATGAATTGGCGATCAGAATCTATATGGGTAGAACTTATAAAGGGTTCACGAAAAACAAGCAATTTTTTTTGGTCCTGTCTTCTTTTTATGGGTTCTCTAGGATTTTTAGTGGTTGGGACTTCCAGTTATCTTGGTAAGAATTGGATATCCTTATTTCCTTCTCAACAAATTATTTTTTTTCCACAAGGTATCGTGATGTCTTTCTATGGAATCGCCGGTTTATTTATCAGTTCCTATTTGTGGTGTATCCTTTTTTGGAATGTAGGTAGTGGTTATGACCTATTCGATAGAAAAGAAGGAATAGTGTGCATTTTCCGTTGGGGCTTTCCTGGACGAAATCGGCGCATCTTCCTTCGCTTTTTGATTAGAGATATTCAATCAATCCGAATTCGAGTTCAAGAGGGTCCTTATCCCCGTCGTGTCCTTTATATCGACATCAAAGGTCAAGGGGTCATCCCCTTAACTCGTATTGATGATCATTTTTTGACTCCACGAGAAATTGAAAACAAAGCTGCCGAATTGGCCTATTTCTTACGTGTACCAATTGAAGTCTTTTGAAATGAATTGAAAAATGAATGAATAAAAAAAGAGAAACATTATAGTAAAAATACATTTCTAATTAAATTTTGTTTATTTGTCATTTTTCTTTTACTCCTTTTATTATGAATATGGAGGTGATTCAACTTACCTACAATAAAAAAACCCAAATTTTGGAATAACTAGAATTATATTATACTATAATATAATAACTAATAGTAAATCCAATAGTTAGGTATACTAAATCGAATAATCGTGGTTGGGTATACTATAATATAAATTGGATATGAATCTATAACAAAAGGATTTCCTACTTATTTTTATCAAGAATATACAGAAGGCCTTTTTTTTATTTAAAGTAAGTAAAGTCTTAGTATATCCAAAATCCAATATATATCTCAATATATCTCAAAAGAATGATCTTATTGTCTTTAGGGCGGGCATAGGCATAATCCTTTTTTATTTTGCCTCTATTTTATATTCTTTCTATAGATCCACGAAAATAAATGGCATTTTTACACAAAAAGGTAAATAAATAATGAGTTAAATACTCTGGTATTCATTCATCAATTCAAAGAAATCTCATATAGAATCAAACCGGTTCATTACCAATTTCATTTATCCATTTTTACAGAGAAAAATGACAAAAAAGAGAGTATTGGCTTCTTTCCCATATCTTGCATCTATAATACTTTTAACCTGGTGGGTCTCTCTATCATTTACTACATATTTTGAACTTTTGATTACTAATTGGTTAAATACCAACCAATCAGAAACCTTCTTGAATCAGATTAAAGAGAAGGACATCCTAAAGATATTTATAGAATTAGAGGAACTGTTCCTGTTGGACGAAATGATAAAGGAATACCCAGAAATCCATATAGAAAAACTTCGTAGAGTAATACATAAGCAAACCATTCAATTGGTCAGAAAGCATAATGAATCTAATCTCCATATCTTTTTACATCTCTTGACAAATGGAATCTGTTTCGCGATTCTAACTGGTTATTTTATTTTTGGTAATGAGAAACTTGTTGTTCTTAATTCTTGGGTTCAAGAATTTTTGCATAACTTAAGTGATACGATAAAGGCTTTTTCTATTCTTTTAATTACTGATTTATGGATTGGATTTCATTCGACCCATAGTTGGGAATTACTCATTGGTTCATTTTACAACGATTTTGGATTAGATCATAATGATCCAATTATATCTAGCCTTGTTTCCACTTTTCCAGTGATTTTAGATACAATTGTGAAATATTGGATCTTTCATTATTTGAATAAGGTATCTCCTTCACTTGTAGTCATTTATCATTCCATGAATGAATGAAGAATAAGTTTCATTTATACCCTGATAGCGTGACGAATTATTCAACGTTTATTTGATATTGGAGAAACCCAATCTTTATATATTACTAGGATTTTTGTTATTTCTACTTGTTCAAGATATTCATCATTATAGTACAACTAAACCCTTTCTAAACTATTTACAGTACAATGCAGACTTGTAGATAGGAAACGAGATTAACTCCCTATCTAATTTATTGTAGAAATGTCAGTATCCATAATTGGACATGCAAAATAGAAATACTTTTTATTGCGTAAAAGAACAGATAACGCGATCCTTTTCTGTATTGATCATGATATACTTAATCACTGTGGCATCTATTGCAAATGCATATCCCATTTTTGCCCAGCAAGGTTATGAAAACCCGCGGGAAGCAACTGGGAGAATTGTGTGTGCCAATTGCCATTTAGCTAATAAGCCCGTGGATATTGAAGTTCCACAAGCGGTGCTTCCTGATACTGTATTTGAAGCAGTTGTTCAAATTCCTTATGATATGCAATTGAAACAAGTTCTTGCTAATGGTAAAAAAGGGGGTTTGAATGTGGGTGCTGTTCTTATTTTACCCGAAGGATTTGAATTAGCTCCTTCCGATCGTATTTCTCCTGAGTTAAAAGAAAAGATAGGAAATCTTTCTTTTCAGAGTTATCGTCCCAATAAAAAAAATATTATTGTGATAGGTCCTGTTCCCGGTCAGAAATATAGTGAGATTGTCTTTCCGATTCTTTCCCCCGACCCTGCTACAAAGAAAGATATTCATTTTTTAAAATATCCAATATATGTAGGTGGAAATAGGGGAAGGGGACAGGTTTATCCTGATGGGAGCAAGAGTAATAATACAGTCTATAATGCTACCTCAACGGGTATAGTAAGCAAAATAGTGCGTAAAGAAAAAGGAGGGTATGAAATCACAATAGTGGATGGATTGGATGAACGTCAAGTGGTTGATATTATACCTTCAGGTCCAGAACTTCTTGTTTCCGAGGGTGAATCCATTAAGCTTGATCAACCATTAACAAGTAATCCAAATGTAGGAGGATTTGGTCAAGGAGATGCCGAAATCGTGCTTCAAGATCCATTACGCGTCCAAGGCCTTTTATTATTCTTTGCATCTGTTGTTTTGGCACAAGTTTTTTTGGTTCTCAAAAAGAAACAGTTTGAAAAGGTTCAGTTGTACGAATTGAATTTTTAGTCTTATAATAAAGTTTCAAGTTAGTAATCAGTGTTGATTTATTGTCGATCGAGACAACTATGTATATGTATGATCAAGAGATTCTGTAAATCCATTTTTATTAATAGGTACTAGAGTAAATCTACAAATAAATGATAAAATGAGATATAAAATAAGATAATTGCAGAGAAAAAGAAGATAAAAATTAAAAGAATGAATTCTTTTAGGAGAAATCTGGTATCTTCCTAATACTTTATTCGGCACAAAAAAAGGGGACTTTTTTTGTGCCTATTTTTCTTCTATTCATTTTATATTAATATTAATTAAACAGATAATCATATGTCTAAAAGATTATTTTTTAGTTTGATAAAAATTCCTTTGTTTTACAATGAAAAATGAAGAAGGAGTAATGGACAAACAAAGGTAAAATAGGATGCTTTTTTTTTGAACAAATAATAAGCTTGTTTAACATTCGAGCAAAGATTCTGTTTTTTCGTTTCTAAACAAAAGGGAATCTTTTTCTTAGGTTAATTGGATAACTAATCCTTTTATAAATTATTCATAGATTCGCGTTTTTTCATAAGGGTAATAACTCCGTTCCGCGGGCCCAGGCTCTTTCCATTATAATTTGGTAATGGAAAAGGAGAGCAAAGACCCGCTAAATGATTACTTTTTAATGTTTATAATCTGAGCCATCTTACTACTATAAAGATGAACCTAACCCAGAATATGAACCGTAAAAGAAAACACCTATTAAACCGATTACAAGAATACCAGTTACAGTACCTATCAGCCAAAGGGGAATCCTTCCAGTAGTATCGGCCATTTTCCCTACTTTCCTCCACATTTGATCGAGTAGTCATGCTAAAGACAAAAACAGTCATAAATAATTATGAGGATGGTATCTTTCCAAATTGGATAATAGAATTTCTACGATTTTTTTCTCTCAATTAAAAAAATAATTGGAAAATAAAACGGCAAGTACAAAAATGAGTAATAAACCCCAGTATAGACTGGTACGATTCAATTCCACACTTTGTTCATTCGGATTGGATTGTGTCATAGCTCTATAATTCTATAATTGGAATTAGGTTTATCGTTGGATGAACTGCATTGCTGATATTGATCCCAAAAAAGAAACGGTAGGTACAGCTAATCCGTGAACAGCTAGCCATCGTACTGTAAAAATTGGATAGGTTCGATCTATGGTCATTCAAGGCCTCCTAAAAAGATCTGCTAAATTCATCGAGTTGTTCCAAAGAATCAAAACGGCCAGTGATTAATGGAATTCCTTGTCGACTTTCCGTGAAATATTCATTTGGCCGGGGACTTCCAAACACGTCGTAAGCTAAACCTGTACTGACGAATAACCAACCCGCAATGAATAGGGAAGGTATAGTAATACTGTGAATAACCCAATAGCGAATACTAGTAATAATATCAGCAAAAGAACGTTCTCCCGTGCTTCCAGACATGCTGAGCTCCACTAATTTTTTTACATTCGAAGAGAGGAATTGATTCAGTGAAAGATGGGATCAGTAAATAGAAAGAAAATTTACTAATATTTCCTCTTTGTGAGATCGTCCATTTTGTACCAAAGGTGCTTGTGAGTATACCGAATTAGTATAACTATCCTTCCTCTGGCACAGCAACGCAGTTTTGACCGGTACCAATATTTTGCACAATTCTTTGTTTTTGCTCTTTTGTTATAGCTAAATTCAGTAGATCAATAGGAAGATAAATAAGGATTTCTTTGATTGGTTTGAGAATCCTTCTGTCATTCCATTTGAATATATTGGTAAAAAAGAAATCATTTATGATTAGGGGTTTTGCATAAATCCTAAAAAAAGAATTAGATTTCATTAGTTCATTAGATATAATTGGAAATCTATGTATTTATCTTTGGTTAAATGCATTTTAAGTTAACAAATGAAGTAATTCAATTGCCTAATTACTTAATTTCCTACTATACTGAATGCAATAAGTTTAAATAATTCATAATAATAAGATCATTTGTCCCCAGAAATGGACTAAACGGCTTCCATAAAGATAGAGGTGATTCTAAATTATTTTACTTTTACAATTTCTTTTGTAAATTTTTTTTTTTATTTTGAATTGTGTACAAGATTGGTTAATGGAACAGCCAATGAATCCTTTTCGTCTATTGTATTCTATTTTGTTATGGAAGCCTATATAGGAATCATTTATCTTTCATTTGAAATAAACTAATTGGATGACTGGAATGGGTTTTTCTTAATATTAAAAAAAGGAAGGAAACTGTCGCTTAGGTAAGTGTTTTATTAACATATGTAATAAAAAAATACATTGAATTTCTCCCCTGGCATTTTCATGCTTACTATAACTAGCTATTTTGGGTTTCTACTAGCTGCTTTAACTATAACCTTAACTCTCTTTATTGGGTTAAACAAGATACGATTTATTTGAAATCGTGAATGAATAATTCTAAACAATTTTTATATAGAATTCTATTTGAACTTTTCTGAGTTATTGAAATTAACTAATAATACATATTAATATGTAGGTATAGATAGATTTTACCCTTTTTACCCTTGGGACAAACCAAAATGATTGAAGTTTTTCTATTTGGAATCGTCTTAGGCCTTATTCCTATTACTTTAGCAGGATTATTTGTTACTGCCTATTTACAATACAAACGTGGTGATCAGTTGGATCTTTAGTTGAGTAATATTGATTTTTTTTGATTGACTTATTCTCCGTAGTAAGTCCAATTCTGGTTGCAATGCTACTATTTTGAGTAAGCTCTTTGTTATTTTTAATTCGATCTAAAATAGACGGAATCACGCTCTGTAGGATTTGAACCTACGACATCGGGTTTTGGAGACCCGCGTTCTACCAAACTGAACTAAGAGCGCTTGCAAAATAAATGACTCCGACTGTATTTCACGTAGAGTATAAAAAAAATAAAAGAAAATCTCTCATGGAAATGGATCATAATGACTTCCTTGTTACTCCTTATAAGATTAAGTAGCAATAGGTAGGGATGACAGGATTTGAACCCGTGACATTTTGTACCCAAAACAAACGCGCTACCAAGCTGCGCTACATCCCTTTTAATCCATTTTGTACAGTGTCATTATACAAAATCCTTTTACCGTTTTCTAGATGGTTATTTTTTGATTCATTCTTTTTCTTTGTATACAATATACAATCTTTTTTTCGGTTTGACCCAATTAAAGAAGGGAGTGATATACATCCAAAATACAATCTAGCATTTAAAAGTAAAAGAGAAATGATTGTCTATTGGATTGAGTATATTTTCTATTTTCAGGGAGAAGAGCTCCTAGAGATTTAGTGTTTCATTCATTGTACATTACATATATATTTTAATTTTATGGAATAATTCCAGGTATAAATAAAAAAAGGATCTTGAACTACAACAACTGACCATATATGTATTTTTTTTGAATAAAGAAAGGAGGATTTTCAATGCGAGATATAAAAACATATCTTTCCGTAGCACCTGTGCTAAGTACTCTATGGTTTGGGGCCTTGGCAGGCCTATTGATAGAAATTAATCGTTTATTCCCAGATGCTTTGTTTTTTCCTTTTTTTTCATTCTAGTTTAAAATGAAACTAAACTAATGGATAGTTAAAAAAATGAGTTAGAAAAAATTGTATTACTTAATTATTTATATTTATCCATTTTTGATTATAGAATGTAAACCCCAATTCATTTCAAATGACTTTTTATAATTTCATTTAGTATATTCTTTTTTTTATTTTTATTGTTTGAGTTGATTAGCTAATTGGGATTGATTTCATTTTACTATTTTTTTAAATGCATATTTTATTAATTAAATAATGACTTTATATATTATATAAAAAAGGAAAGTAAAACATATTGATAAATGCGGTTAGTAATTTGAATTATGATTTTTCTATTGAATTTAAGTCAAAATGGAAGAGTTACGGCAAATAAGTCAAAAGTATAAAGGAGGTGCTTATGGCCAAAGGGAGGGGTGTTAGAGTCCGAGTTATGTTGGAATGTACTGGTTGTGCTCAAAAAGATTTCAATCTCAAAAAGGCATCGCCGGGTATTTCTAGATATATTACTCAAAAGAATCGCCACAACACACCTAGTCGATTAGAATTGAAAAAATTCTGTCGTTATTGTAACAAGCATACAATTCATGGAGAAATCAAGAAATAGATCAATGTAAATGCCGAGCATCCTTTATTCGGTGATTCAAAAAAGAACAGAACTCATATATTAACTAAAGGGTAAGAACTAATCAATGAATAAAATGAATAACTAATAAATGAGTTATTATATTCATACAAATACAAAAAGAGAGCCTATTTCAGTTGGATCTGAAATGATAATAAAATTAAGGTAAGTAAGCTATTTTAATATATAAGGAAGAACCTATGGATAAATACAAGCAACCTTTTCGTAAATACAAAAGATCTTTGCGTAGGCGTTTACCCCCCATTGGAGCAGGGGATCAAATCGATTATAGAAACATGAGTTTAATTAGTCGATTTATTAGTGAACAAGGAAAAATATTATCTCGACGAATAAATAAATTAACCTTGAAACAACAACGATTAATTACTATTGCTATCAAGCAAGCTCGTATCTTATCCTTATTACCTTTCCTTAATAATGATAAACAATTTGAGAGAGTTGAGTCGACTTCCAGAATTACTAGTTCTCGAACCAGAAAGAAATAGGTAATTCTCCAATTCCAATTGCCTAAAGATTTTAATTATTCCAATTCCGATTAGAATTACATTTCACTTTTGATTTTTTTTTGAAAAATGTTCGTTCATTTATACTAATTATATTAATAGTAATTACATTAATTGGAATTTCTTTTTATTTGATTCTTTCTATTTCCCGGAGTTCTGTCTCCGGGGAATTCCGTTTCAACCATTCCTGTATGTATATTATACTTGACAATCTAATCTCTTATTGGATGATCTTATTGGAAATCATGTAAAGACAATTCTTATTGGATATAGCAATTTGCGCAAGTATTTTTCGATTAATAAGCAATTGCTTTTTATACAGATTGTTTATAAACCTACTATAACTATGAAATATCCTATTTTCACGAATTACTGCATTTATCCGAGTAATCCATAAACGGCGAAAATCTCTCTTTTGCCTACCTCTATCTCTATGAGATGAAACCAAAGCTCTCATTTTCTGTTGAGTAATCGTTCGAGTCAGTCTGGAATGAGCCCCTCTAAAAGTTGATGCAAATAAACGAATTTTTGTTCTACGTCTCCGAGCTGTATACCCTCGTTTAACTCTGGTCATTGAAGAAGATTGAACCTTAATGAATAACTAATTGACTCTTCTTTTTTCAGTTATTCTTTTTTCTTTACCCATTAATAACAAAACGGATTCTTCCAATGTATAAAATAGTAATTCCAATGGCGTTTCTTTTGCTACTATAACTTTCCCAACCACATTTTCTTTTTGATTCCACTGATTTAAGTTCAGTTATTTATTATTTTATCTGGAAATAAAAAAGGAGAATGGAATGGTACTAAAAAAATGGTGGGTTCCTTCGTTTCTATGGCTACCTCTTAAACAGTAAGGTCCTCTCTATACACCGGAGCTCCTTTTTTACAATTTTGTTAAATATTATTGTGAACTTGCATAGTTCACAAGATTTTGCTCTACCTATTCATTATAAAGTAATCCATCTTTTCACAATAAATCAGAGTTTTTGTACAGTGACGGCATTTTTTTAGGAAAGTTGGCTAGGTAGCTGACCCTCTGAATCCGTTCTTGCAAGAAAGCCCTTTCACTCTTTCTTAGTACTATTTAATCCGCTTAATGGATAACTATTTGCTACCAATGGTAATTATTGCACTAATATAAACCATAAATTCAATATATCATATAATCCATTTCATATGTATACCATAGAGATCTTTGATCCTACGGATTATTCTATTAGTACTTTTTCTTTTATTTATATTTGTAAATGTAAAAAGATCTTTTATTTCTTCGGACTTATAATCTTATCTGAACGAGTCGCCCATACACCCTAGTACATGTTCCTCTACGCTGAGGACATCCTTTAAGAGCAGGAGATTTTGTAACATTTCTTATTGGCTGTCTTGCGTTTCTAATAAGCTGTTTAATAGTTGGCATATCGGATGTATATATAATAAAATGGATTGGTTTAGATCGATCTTAACCCGATCTTTAGTTATTCCATCATAAATTAAATGAAATTGGTATTCTTTTTTGAAATCGATTTATACTTCATTATTTTCATCTGCTACAAGATCGACAATTCCGTGAGCTTGGGCTTCTGTTGCTGACATAAAAATATCCCTTTCCATGTCTTCGGATATTACCCATAAGGGTTTGCCCGTTCTTTGTACATAAATCTTTGTAAGGGTTTCACGAAGTTTTAGTAGTTCTTCCGCTTCCAAGAAAAAATCGCCTGTTTGTGCTTCATAAAATGAACTAGCAGGTTGGTGAATCATAACCCTAATTTATTTAGATAATAGCATGAACAGTTCTTTGGTAAAAAAATAATAAAAAAATCCGAATAAAGTAAACAATGAAATTCAATTAAACAACCGTACGTGCATCTTTTGTTCATTGCATACGGCTCTGCAATGGAATTGATTTTTGTCTCTTCTTTTATTCTTAATATGAAAAACCCATTTGATCCAAATTGGTAAATGATCCACTTACCACCCTTTTTTTCATAAATATAAATAATCTACTAAAAATACTATGAGGGTTCAATTACTATATATATCTATTTATCTTTTATCTTGTATTCTATTTAGCAATCCCAAAGTGTCTTTATGATATAATCCAATCCAATAAAGAAAAAGAGAAATCCTTTGTTTTATAAAAAATAAGGATTCTTTTGATGTGAAAAAAGAAAAAGACATTTTTGTGACGCTATAATTTCCGATATAACGGATTAAACAAAAAAGAATCCTTTTTCATACTACTAGTTCGATATCACATTGTATTTTAGAAAAGAACAATAATGCGTAGTGTTTTTTTGTTTTGTTCATATCGAACTCGGATTGCCATGCTATTATTACTTATTTTTCTATTTATAATCAATGTGGCGAAGGCATAGTTTTCTTTTTTCTTTTACAATTTGAAATAAAAACTCATTGACGCCAAGCGTGAGGAAATGCTAGACGTTTGGTAATTTCTCCTCCAACTAGAACGAAAGATCCCATTGACGCGGCTAATCCTATGCATATTGTATGTACATCAGGTGGCACAAATTGCATAGTATCATAAACGGCTAGCCCAGGTATTACCCATCCGCCGGGGGAGTTTATAAACAAATAAAGGTCTTTGGTTTCATCTTCTAAACTGAGATATACCATGAGACCCACAAGTTGATTAGAAATCTCGTTATCGACTTCTTGTCCTAAAAAAAGTAATCTTTCTCGATAAAGTCGGTTGATTAGGAAAAATTTGTATCCTTTGGGAGAACCCTACATGCACTTTTTAATGCATAAAGTTCAAAAAAATGGCGAAAAAAGAATCAATGTCTTGATTATAGTTTGATTTCTTTTTTCCTTAACGCTAATGCAACAGTCATGCAATTTTTCTAGCATATATCATTCCACAATCCAATTAGAGACGTTTTTGACTCTTTGAACTATAAAAAAAGAATTTACTGAACTTATTCCATTAACATTTCATTGATGCATTGTTTCATCGAAATGCAAATCCCGATGGTATTTTCTTGTTTCTATATTGGTCCTTTTTCTTTTTTAGGTTTACGGTCTACTTCGGGAAAATAAAAATATCTGTTAAAATGGGATTTGCACATATAGAGAAAATCCTCTGAATACCCTATTGTTGTTTGAATTTATCTTTTGTTTTTTCACTTATTTCCTTTAACGATAAAATTAGTTGATATATTCAACATACTATTTATTCTCTTAGTAAGCAATTTTTGATCATTACTATACTATAGTAAGTATAATAATCTTTTATGATACAAGTGGTAATCGGACATATAGTATTCCTTTTTTAAAAATCTTGTATTTTCTAAACGAAGCCTGGATACTTTATCCATCCAAGGAAACCATCAATTGGAATTGGTATAAATTCAAAACAGGGATCCCCTTATAAATGGATTTCATTGCACTTCACGCTCATAAAGATGGATTCAATACAATATTTCTTCGGTGAAATCGAAGATATCTCTATTGAGAGAGAAAACGGGTAAATCCCATAAGACCCAATATGCCTGACAAGTCGCATTATATGTCAACCCAAGCTGCATCTTCCTCTCCGGGACTCCGAAAAGGTACTTTTGGAACACCAATGGGCATAAAATGAAAGAAAAAAATAAATAATATACTTTACTTTAATATGGAAACGTAATAATGAATTAACAAATTGTCAAATGTTACATTGTAAAAATAATAAGGATAAAGGGGTTTTTATTGTCTTTATGATTTTTTATTTATTTTATTGTTGTTCTTGTATCCTATTTGTTTGATACAAAGATTGAGAAGTTTATAAATCAACTGAATACAAAATAGAAAAAAAGGGTCACGAAAGTTTTATGCAAAGGATTTCCCATTGCATATTGAGACTGATCGGGTATAAAATAAATCTGCTTATGTTTGTTCTTAGGAATCCAATTGTTCCATTAATTAACTCTTTCTTATACAGAATTCACGGTAAGGGTTAGGTATTTAGTATATAAATATAGATTTACAATGTGATAAAATCAATTGATGTTTATTTATCTTTGATAAAGGGGTATTTCCATGGGGTTGCCTTGGTATCGTGTTCATACTGTTGTATTGAATGATCCCGGTCGATTGATTGCTGTTCATATAATGCATACAGCTTTAGTTTCAGGTTGGGCTGGTTCGATGGCTTTATATGAATTAGCAGTTTTTGATCCTTCGGACCCCATTCTTGATCCAATGTGGAGACAGGGTATGTTTGTTATACCCTTCATGACTCGTTTAGGAATAACCAATTCTTGGGGTGGGTGGAGTATCTCAGGAGGAAGTATAACAAATCCTGGTATTTGGAGTTATGAAGGCGTCGCAGCGGCACATATTGTTTTTTCGGGCTTGTGCTTCTTGGCAGCTATTTGGCATTGGGTTTATTGGGACTTATCCATATTTTCTGACGAACGGACGGGAAAACCTGTTTTGGATTTGCCAAAGATCTTTGGAATTCATTTATTTCTTTCAGGACTAGCTTGCTTTGGTTTTGGTGCATTTCATGTAACAGGTTTGTATGGTCCGGGAATATGGGTATCTGATCCTTATGGGCTGACTGGAAAAGTACAAGCCGTAAATCCATCATGGGGAGCGGAAGGCTTTGATCCCTTCGTTTCAGGAGGAATAGCCTCTCATCATATCGCAGCGGGCACGTTGGGTATATTAGCGGGTTTATTCCATCTTAGTGTCCGCCCTCCTCAACGTTTATACAAGGGATTACGCATGGGCAATATTGAAACTGTACTTTCCAGTAGTATCGCTGCTGTTTTTTTTGCAGCTTTTGTTGTTGCTGGAACTATGTGGTACGGTTCAGCAACGACTCCCATCGAATTATTTGGTCCTACTCGTTATCAGTGGGATCAGGGATACTTTCAACAAGAAATATATCGAAGAGTTAGTAGTGAATTAGCTGAAAATCGTAGTTTATCGGAAGCTTGGTCTAAAATTCCTGAAAAATTAGCTTTTTATGATTATATTGGTAATAATCCAGCTAAGGGAGGGTTGTTCCGGGCAGGTTCGATGGATAATGGTGATGGGATAGCTGTTGGATGGTTAGGTCACCCCGTTTTTAGAGATAAGGAAGGTCATGAACTTTTTGTGCGCCGTATGCCTACTTTTTTTGAAACATTTCCAGTAGTTTTGGTAGATAAAGATGGAATTGTGAGAGCCGATGTACCTTTTAGAAGAGCAGAATCCAAATATAGCGTTGAACAAGTAGGTGTAACAGTTGAGTTCTATGGGGGTGAACTTAATGGAATAAGTTATTCTGATCCCGCTACTGTGAAAAAATATGCTCGACGCGCACAATTGGGGGAAATTTTTGAATTGGATCGAGCTACTTTAAAATCGGATGGTGTTTTTAGAAGCAGTCCAAGGGGCTGGTTCACTTTTGGACATGCTACGTTTGCTTTGCTCTTCTTTTTTGGACATATTTGGCATGGAGCTAGAACCTTGTTTCGAGATGTTTTTGCTGGTATTGATCCAGATTTGGATGCTCAAGTGGAATTTGGAACATTCCAAAAGGTTGGAGATCCAACTACAAGGAGACAAGCAGTATGATAGACTCTTTGCTTGTTTTTTGATCTATTTCTTTCATATGTAACATTTTTTATTGTTATTTATTTTTTCATCTTGAATATAAGAATAACCATTTTTCAAAATTATTGATTATTTCAATAACCGCTTTTTCTTTGACTCTTTTTATTCACTTCTAATATATATTCTATTGTCCTATGAATGAGTAGGTGTGGAAGCTATAATTGTAAACCACGATGGAATCTATGGAAGCATTGGTTTATACATTCCTTTTGGTATCTACTTTAGGGATAATCTTTTTCGCTATCTTTTTTCGAGAACCTCCTAAGGTTCCGACTAAAAAAATGAAATAATCGTTCAAATAAAAGTAATGAAATTGAAGTAAGGGGTCTTCCACTCCAATGTGATTGGTCGACCCCTTACTTCAATTAGTCTCCGTGTTCTTCGAAAGGATCTCTTAATTGTTGAGAGGGTTGCCCAAAAGCAGTATATAAAGCGTACCCAGTAAAACTTACAAGTAAACCAGATATGAAAATGGCGAATAAAGTGGCTGTTTCCATTTTTTAATCAATTTTTTCAAGTAATAATTGTAATGGATTCACAATGAGACCGTTTATTTACAACTACAACAGAATAGCATACAAAGTCAACCGATCTCAATCAATCATTAAATAAAATTTATGGCTACACAAACCGTTGAGGATAGTTCTCGATCTAGGTCAAAATCAACTTCTGCAGGTAGTTTATTGAAACCTCTGAATTCGGAATATGGTAAAGTAGCTCCCGGTTGGGGGACTACACCACTTATGGGAGTCGCAATGGGTCTATTTGCAGTATTCCTATCCATTATTTTAGAAATTTACAATTCTTCTGTTTTATTAGATGGACTTTCCACAAATTAGTTTTTTAAGATTACGAACTCTGAAGTCATAAGACATAAGATAACCTTATATAAAATCAAACCTATTTTACTTATCATTTTTATTCTTAGATATTGTGGTAGTTCGACTGTGAAATTTATTATTTTGAGTTTCGGAATATGAGTGTGTGACTTGGCATAATTGATCCTATTGATAATATATAGAACGGACCTATTATCCCTATCAAGATAATTCTACTTTGTCGGATATTTACTTGAACTTGAATATCTGGAACACAAAATCTATCCAATAGATCCATCAAAGAATTATATGAACTATGATTTATATCTCTTTATTTAGACCTCGCAACCGAATTTGACGAAATTACAATAGGTATTTAAAAATAGAACGAATGTTATTCATTCATTTCAATTGATTGTTACTATTGTTACAGAATGGCAATTCTTTTATAGATCTCGTTGAGTTTGAGTTCTTTCTTCCATTCATTTTATAAGTTATCATGAAGGGGTTCTTACTCAGAGAACTTTTGTTGGACTAAATTATCGGGGTGCTAATATGAATCTGAGGTTTAAATTTCAATTGATTCATAGGAATTCAACAAGATAATTCCTATCAGTAATAAAAAAAACAATAAATATAAATCAGTTGTCAAAATATTTTTGTATTTCTATTAAAAATGAAGATTCCATAGGGAAAGAAGAGAATATTCAAGAGGTCTGTAATGTAATAATACAACCAAGATAAGGAAAGACAGATAAGCCTACTTGATCTTTTTTGGCATTATCCTAACAAAGAAACAATTCCGGATTTTTGTATTCCATCTCTGCAACGGCAGGTGGATTCCCTAGATTGATTATGCAGTTTTGAAATTCATCTTTATGCCGGATAGATTCGTTGAAATTGGAATTTGTGTGTTTTTGTTTGAGCCGTATGAGATGAAATTTTCATATACGGTTCTAAGAGGGGGATTCCTTTGGGTAACCTATCTCAATAAAGTATATGATTGGTTTGAGGAACGTCTCGAGATTCAAGCAATTGCAGATGATATAACTAGTAAATATGTTCCGCCTCATGTAAACATCTTTTATTGTTTAGGAGGAATCACACTTACTTGTTTTCTAGTCCAAGTTGCTACTGGTTTTGCTATGACTTTTTATTATCGTCCAACCGTTACGGAGGCTTTTTCTTCTGTTCAATACATAATGACTGAGGCCAACTTTGGTTGGTTAATTCGATCCGTTCATCGATGGTCAGCAAGTATGATGGTTCTCATGATGATTCTGCACGTATTTCGTGTGTATCTTACGGGCGGATTTAAAAAACCTCGTGAATTAACTTGGGTCACTGGTGTGGTTTTGGCTGTATTGACTGCATCTTTTGGTGTAACTGGTTATTCTTTACCTTGGGATCAAATTGGTTATTGGGCAGTAAAAATCGTAACAGGTGTACCTGAAGCTATTCCTGTAATAGGATCACCTTTAGTAGAATTATTGCGCGGAAGTGCTAGTGTGGGTCAATCCACTTTGACTCGTTTTTACAGTTTACACACTTTTGTGTTGCCTCTTCTCACTGCTGTATTTATGTTAATGCACTTTCTAATGATACGTAAGCAAGGTATTTCTGGTCCCTTATAGAAAATAAAGATCGTCAAGATTTAAATATTACAATTCGTTATAGTAGATATTTTGAATTATTTCATATTGGGAAGGACAATAGTATTTCATTGCTACAAATATAGATTATTTATTTAACAATAATACATGTTTTTTGGATACTTTTCTTCAACTCTTCCATATTATTCTACTTTGGATTTGATATGAATATGATATGAATAGTTGAAGTGAATTTTAAGAAAATAAGGACGGATTATGGGAGTGTGTGACTTGAACTATCCATTTTGCTATGTAGATATCTTATTTTATCTGCTACATTGGAATTTACAGCCAAATGTGTCTCTGCATCCAATCCAATCAATATATATGTGCCCTGTGACATAGGTTAGGCCGGTTATCTTGCGGAGAATCTTTTCTATGATCCTGTCAAAATCTTTTTATTTTATATTTTCTTTATTATAGGCTTCGTCAAATCCGTAGACCATAGACATAGAATAGTAATAGAAAAATTATGCTACAATTTGATGAAATCGGGCTTCTTTAATTCTGTACTTAGATTACTATTTTACTTTTAAGATATTCTATAGTTTTTCTTATTCTTATATATCGTATAGGTTTTAATCCCTTTAGTTGGAAAATGCATGCATTTCCTTTGCATTGATTATAATCTATTTTATTATCGGAGTAAAAGATAGGATCTAAGGAAAAGCATAGATCAAATTGTTGAGTAACAAGAAAATATTTTGGTTTGGACATAATGCAAGTAATAGAATAGAGATTGGGGAGATAAGAAAAAATCTAGATACATGAGACAATCCAAAAAGCAATTGATCATGATCAAATAATTTAAGCCCGCTTGGATATTGAGCATTTACGTATATAATTGGAAAATTTCTACTTAGGAACGGAAAATGCAATTAGAGAAATATTTTCTTACCTAGAATAATTATAACCATTGTTACATTGTTTTATTCTCTTTTATCTATTTTGCATAGTTCAAGTTTTTCTGTACTTTATTTGATTATTGCTCGAGCCGGATGATAACAAATGATCATGTCCGGTTCCTTTGGGGGATGAATTTTTATGAATTCGCCTATCCAAATAACAAAAAAACCTGATTTAAACGATCCTGTATTAAGATCCAAATTGGCTAAAGGGATGGGTCATAATTATTATGGGGAACCTGCGTGGCCTAATGATCTTTTATATATTTTTCCAGTAGTTATTTTAGGTACTATTGCATGCAACGTAGGTTTAGCGGTTCTAGAACCATCCATGATTGGTGAACCTGCAGATCCTTTTGCAACTCCTTTGGAGATATTACCTGAATGGTACTTCTTTCCCGTATTTCAAATACTTCGCACAGTACCCAATAAATTATTGGGTGTTCTTTTAATGGTTTCGGTACCAACTGGGTTATTGACAGTACCTTTTTTGGAGAATGTGAATAAATTTCAAAATCCCTTTCGTCGACCAGTAGCCACAACGGTTTTTTTGATCGGTACTATAGTAGCTCTTTGGTTAGGTATTGGAGCAACCTTACCTATTGATAAGTCGTTAACCTTAGGACTTTTTTAGTTCTTTTGCAAATTCATTGAATCATGAAATACCATGGTGTAGGTATCTAAAGAAATAGTTACTTTACAGTAAAGCTTCTCTAGATACTACAAATTGTCATTTTATTATATCATTTTATTATAATCTATTCCACATACTTTATATATTGATATTGTGCGCGATAAATAAAACCACATATCTTTTGTATTTTCTTGAATTATTTTTTCTTATTTATTCCAATTTGCATTAGTAATTATAAAATGGTAAAAAAAGGACAGTAACCCATTTAAAATGAAAAATTATTCTTAGGTAAATTCATTTTAAAAAGTTTATTTAGAGTTTCCAATATTTTTTTTTCATCTTCCATGCAAAAAGATTCGATTTTCCTAAGCTCTTCTGGATTCTTATTCAAAAGGTCAAATAATGTATTTATATTGGACCTTTTAAGTAAATTATACATCTTGGAAGGCAATTCTAATTGGTCAATAAAAATACAATTCAAAGGAATTTCATTTTTGTTTTTCTTTAAATAAGTAAATCTTTTTTGAAATGTGACAAACGGTGAAGTAAATCTATTGTTCTTTTCTTCGATATTTATGTCATCTTCCTCCACATGGAGAAACGGAATAAATAAATCAATCAAATTACGCGAAGCCTCATAAAGTGCTTCCTTAGGAGTTAAACTCCCATTGGTCCATATTTCTATAAAAAGAACTTCTTTTTTTTCGTTTCCATAAGAATGAATACTATAATTCACATTTCGAACTGGCATGTATACAGCATCTATCGGATAACCTTTATCTTTATCGTTTTTTGTGGATTCCCTATGATATCCACGATCTTTCTTGATTTTTAATCCAATACACAAATCAATTGGTTCCGTTAGGTTAGCTATATATTGCGTCGTGTCAACCATTTGCACGGAAGAAGGTAAGATGATATCTTGAGCAGTTACGCATCTAGGACCTCTGACACAAATGGATGCATCACTAACTCCATAAAGATTGCTTTTTAATACAATTTCTTTCAAATTAAGTAAGATCTCATGTACTGATTCTTCAATACCTTTTATTGTAGAATATTGATGTGGTAATTCCTCAGATTTTGCACGTATGATGCATGTCCCTTCTATCTCTCCAAGTAAAGCCCGTCGCATTGCAATACCTATGGTATCAGCTTGACCTTTCCTAAGTGGGGACAAAAAGAAACGACCATAATAAAGACGTTTACTGTCTATTCTTGATTCAACACACTTCCACTGTATTGTTCGAGTGAGTCCTGTTACTTCCTTTCGAACCATACTAATTTTTTTATGATGTAATTATTTATTTTATTTCTCTTGAAATTATTTTCATTCGAATTTCTACACACGTCTTTTTTTAGGAGGTCGACATCCATTATGTGGCATAGGTGTTACATCACGTACATAACTTAAGAGAATACCACTTCTACGAATGGCTCGCAATGCTGCATCTCTTCCAAGACCAGGCCCTTTTATCATAACTTCTGCTCGTTGCATACCCTGATCTAAAACGGTACGAATAGCATTTACTACTGCAGCTTGCGCTGCATAGGGTGTTCCCCTTCTTGTGCCCTTAAAACCAGAAGTACCAGAGGAAGCCCAAGAAACCACCCGACCCCGTATATCCGTAACCGTTATAATAGTATTGTTGAAACTTGCTTGAACATGAATAATTCCTTTTGGTATTCTACGTCCATTCTTACGGAAATCAATACGCCCATTTCTACGTGAATGATTTTTTTGCATGATTTTTTTTATCATATTTTAGCATCTTATAAAAGAAATCTGATTAAGAAATAGATTTGATACATAAAGAGAAGATATGGAAATATACATTTATTGGGAAAATACAGCCTGCATTCTGCACTTTATTTTGTATTTATTTTAATTTACCTATTCAAAGGTAAGGTTCTTTTTTGGAAAGACTATCCTTGTCTTTGTTTGTGCTTTGGATTAGAACAAATTACTATAATTCGTCCACGCCTACGGATTAATCGACATTTTTCACAAATTTTACGAACAGAAGCTCTTATTTTCATATTTATTATATTATAATATTATTTTTGTTTGAAAAAAACTTATTCCATTTTTTTTACTTTCTTTTTGAAATCTAGAGTTTGATTTTAACTTCAGAGAAAGAATCTAATTATTCACATCTTTGGTGCGAAGTCTATAAATGATGCGTCCCCTAGTTGAATCATAACGACTTAGTTCAATTTTTACTTTATCCCCTGGTAGTATTCGTATAAAGCTGCGTCGAATCCTTCCTGAAACGTATCCTAAAATAAGATCTTTATTATCTAAAAGGACTCGGAACATACCATTGGGAAGTGATTCAGTAATTAAACCCTCATGAATTAATTTTTGTTCTTTCATTCCTTTTATTTGAAGTATCAATTAAATGGAGGAAGCGCTATATCTTTTTTTTCATTTTTACTTTTAAAAACTCGAGATAAAATGAAGACGAAGGTATTGGAAGAAAGAATTACCATATATAACATATAATTTCTCCCCCAATTCGCTGCAGTCGAGCTTCTCGATCTGTCATTATACCACGAGAAGTTGAAAGAATGACAATTCCTATTCCACTTAGAATCTTAGGAATTCTTTGATAGTTGGAATAAATTCTTAAGCCGGGTCGGCTGATACGCTTTAATACAGTTCTAGCTTTATATATTTCTTTTTGAGTCTTTCTATATGGTAGAGTTAAAACAAAAAAGGATTTATTATTTTTCTCATGTTTACGAATATTTTCAATAAAGCCTTCTCGTAGAAGTATTTCTATAATGTTTTTAGTAAGATTTGTCGATGCTACTTGCACTGTTCTTTTTTGATTCATGTCAGCATTTCTTATAGAAGTTATTAGATTAGCAATAGTGTCCTTACCCATAAAAAACTATGTATTTCTCCCCATTTAGATGTAATCAACATGCTCTCTTTTTTATTTATTCTAAAGTAGATATACTTGAGATGAAAATGGACTCATTTTTCTAATCTATTTATTTTTTTGAACTCATTTGTAGTAGTTTTTTATGGTAACAATTTTTTATAATACTTCAGGAGCTAATGAAACTATTTTAGTAAAGTTCAACTGCCTTAATTCTCGAGCGATGGCTCCAAAAATCCGGGTTCCTTTTGGATTTCCCTCTTGATCAATGACAACGGCTGCATTGTCAGTATAGCATATTATCATACCGTTTTCTCGTTTGAGTTCTTTACATGTACGTACGATTACGGCTCTAATAACTTCGGATCTTTCTAGAGGCATATTAGGAACTGCTTCTTTAATTACAGCAACAATAACATTACCGATATGCGCATATTGCTGATTACCAACTCCTATGATTCGAATACACATCAATTTTCGAGCTCCACTGTTATCTGCTACATTCAAAATTGTCTGAGGTTTAATCATATATTTTTTCATACAAAAGGATGAAATAAGAAAGAAATCTTAATATTTTCTGTCCAGAAATGGTTTAATCATTCATCCTAAATCTTTCGTTTTTTATATATCCTTATACTGAAATAATAAATTGAGTTCGTATAGGCATTTTGCGCGCCGCTATTGAAATAGCTGCTTTAGCTACGGTTTCGGATACTCCACTCATTTCATAAAGTATTCGACCTGGTTTAACAATGAATACCCAATATTCGGGAGAACCCTTTCCCGAACCCATACGCGTTTCTGCCGGTCTTACTGTAACAGATTTATCGGGAAAAATGCGTACCCATATTTTTCCACCGCGCCGTGCATATCTTGTCATTGCTCTGCGTCCTGCTTCTATTTGTCTAGCTGTGATCCAAGCTGGTTCAAGTGCTTGAAGAGCATATTTGCCGAACGCTATTTTATTGCCTCGACAAGATATTCCTTTCATTCTTCCTCTATGTTGTTTACGAAATCTGGTTCTTTTCGGGTTATAGTCGATGTCATTCCATCTCTATTCCAGAACTGGACATGATAATTTCTTCTCATCCAGCTCCTCGCAAATAAACAAATAAAAAGAAAGGGTATAAACGAATGTCATATTAAAAAAATGATCAATTAGATTTTCTATCTATGCTAAATAAAATTTGATAAATATCAAAAGATTTTTATTAATTTAAAGAAACCCTTTTTTATTTCTATGTAAGACTTATGTCACAACACCAGCCAATCCTTTTGTGATTTCGCGGGCGAATATTGACTCTTTACTGCTATAACCTATAGGGTTATATTTATATTAATTGGAATTCTTTCTTGGGGTTTTTCGCCATCCCACCTATGGGTATTTTTTGATATTCCATATTTTTTAGTTTTTAATGGAATTTGATTTGATACAGTCATAGGTTCTTTCGTTCCTATAGCTTTGCCTTTTTAATGGTTAGGTTTGATTTCTGCAATGAAGCTTTAAACAATATTTGTATTAGTCAATTTATTTAGTTTTATTAACTCAAAGCTCTTTATTCTGTATTTTTCTTATTATGCTATTACTATTATTAGCTATTAGCAAATGAATCTTCATCATTTTCATGCTTTATCACATTGCTTTTTATGACATGAGTCATGGACCATCCATATATTTAATGATATATCTTTTTTCTTATTCTTTTTTCTTTCTTTCTATCATCCTCCCTTTTATCCACATCCCTTTCTTTTTTAACATGTAATCGGATTTTTTTAACAAAGTTTACAGTTGCTATAACGATCTAATTGATTGATTTACTAATTCCTATATATAGTCACTTTTCATCGGGATCTCGATAATAAGAAGCAATAAGCTTATTTTTTGTTAAGCTTAGAAGTAATATTTAGTAAAGTTTTTTTACTCTTACTATTAAATTCTAAAGAAAAAATGAACGAATCGCACACTAAGCATAGCAATTTATATAAAAATAGAGTTTTGATTAAACCTTATAGAATTAAATGGAAATTTTCTATTGCCTAATGGAATTATTCTTATTAATCTTTTTTTGGAAAAAAGACAAAGAGAATTCTCTCTTTATTTTTCTTCGTTTAAGAATATCCAAATTTTTATGCCTAATACTCCATAGATAGTACGAATTGTTGACAAATAATAATCTATTTTAGCACAAATTGTTTGTAGAGGAACCCTGCCTTCTCTCATCCATTCAACACGTGCAATTTCTTTTCCGTCGATACGACCTGCAATTTGTACTTGAATTCCTTTTGTATCCGTTTGTTCTGTTAATTCAATAGCTTTTTTCAGTGCCTTTCGAAAAGAAACTCGATTTTTTAATTGTAAAGCTATATATTCGGCAAGAATACTGGGTTTTCCATAAGGTTTATCAATTTTGGTTATAGCAATATTGAGTCTTCGATTGATAGAATTCAATTTATTTTCTACATTCATCCGTAATTCTTCTATTACTTGTGTTTGACCTTCTACTAATACATTTTGAAATCCAATATAGATGATGACTTGAGTTAAATCAAATTTTTTCTTTATTTCGATATGTCCAATTCCTTCGAAACCAGAGGCTATTCTTTTATTCTTTTGTACATAGTCTTTGATACAATTCCTTATTTTTTCATCTTCTTGTAGATTTGCAGAATAGTTTTTTGATTGTGCGAACCAGAAGGAATGATGACTTTTTGTTGTACCAAGTCTGAAACCAAGTGGATTTATTTTTTGTCCCATATTTATTATTATATAAATTTGATGCTATTTGAGTATTCTATTTATTTTTTATTTTTCTACTGAATTTCTGCTTTCTTCTAAAGTCAAAGTCGAAAATATTCCCATATATAGAATTAAACAATTCCCTAGCGAATCTGATCTTAATTTTAATTTAAGTTTTAGATTGATCCATAAATGATTTTTCTTTTAATACAATTTTTATATGACATGTGGGTCTTTTGATCATATAACTCCGTCCTTGAGCCCGGGGTCTTAGCCTTTTTACAGTAATACTCTTATTCACTTCGGCATTAGTAATGACTAAATTTGCTTCGTTTAAACCCATATTATGATTAGCATTTGCTGCTGCCGAATAAATCAATTTTAAAATGAGATAAGATGCACGATAAGGCATAAGTTCTAGTATCATAAGTGTTTCCTCATAGGAACGTCCGCGAATCTGATCAATTATTCTTTGTGCTTTTAAAAAAGAGATACCCATTTTTTTACCTAAAACTTTTATTTCTTTACTCGAATTGGAGCTCTTTTTCCTAGAGGTATCCCCTACATTTTTCTGATTTTTCATAATATTTCTCCTGTCTTCGGTTTTCTTTAATCTTAATGTATTACAAACAACACCCAATCTGTTGGATGTTGTTTGTAATACATTAACGACGCGATTTATTATCGTTTCTTGCATGTCTCGCGAAAGTCAGAGTCGGGGCAAATTCTCCCAGTTTGTGACCTACCATACGATCCGTTATATAAATAGGTAGATGTTCTTTTCCATTATGAATAGCGATTGTATGGCCAATCATTGTGGGTATAATTGTAGATGCCCGAGACCAAGTGACTATTATTTCTTTCTCTTCCTTCATGTTGAGTTTTTCAAGTTTGACCGATAAATGATTAGCTACAAAGGGATTTTTTTTTAGCGAACGTGTCACAGCTGATTACTCCTTTTTTACATTTTTCAGATTGGTTTGGTATTCTATGTCCAATATCTCGATTGAAGCATGGAGGTCAGAATAAAGAAAATAATGAGGAATGGGAAAAAGGGAAAATCCTTTAGCTAGATAAGGGGCGGATGTAGCCAAGTGGATCAAGGCAGTGGATTGTGAATCCACCATGCGCGGGTTCAATTCCCGTCGTTCGCCCATCACATTCTTTCCAATTCAAAAATTGGATTTTTCATATTCCTATTTACGGCGACGAAGAATAAAACGATCACTATATTTTTTCCTTTTCCTACTTCTTCTTCCAAGCGCGGGATAACCCCAAGGAGTTGTGGGCTTTTTTCTACCAATTGGGGCTCTACCCTCACCGCCCCCATGGGGATGGTCTACTGGGTTCATAACTACTCCTCTTACTACAGGACGCTTACCTAGCCAACACTTAGATCCGGCTCTACCCAAAATCTTTTGGTTCACTCCAACATTACCCACTTGTCCGACTGTTGCTAAGCAGTTTTTGGATATCAAACGTACCTCCCCAGAGGGTAATCTTAATGTGGCCGATTGTCCCTCTTTTGCAATCAGTTTCGCTACAGCACCCGCTGCTCTAGCTAATTGTCCACCCTTTCCACGTGTGATTTCTATGTTATGTATGGCCGTTCCTAAGGGCATATCGGTTGAAGTAGATTCTTCTTTTTTATCAATCAAAACCCCTTCCCAAACTGTACAAGCTTCTTCCAAAGCATACGGCTTTCTAGATGTATATGATGATATCTAGACAGATGGATCTTATATGAATCGTATGATGAGGTACCACATGAGTGGATATATAGGAATCCCAATCTGCCGAATCACTCATGTTAGGATTATGATCTTCTACATCCTAGGTCTCCTTGTTCCGTCATCTGGCTTATGTCCTTCATGTAGCATTCAGACCGAATGATTCTATGAGATTACGTCGATACCGCCACATATTTCGGGTAACGGTAACGTAGGAGACATCCCTATTTTTCCCCGGGGGTATGAATTACCACTGTCTAGCTTTCAATTCGCCTCTGACCATCAAATGAAATGTGAATAAAACGTCCTCCTCTCTTTGATTGGAAACAAGGGGCGCTTCCGGTTCTGTGCATGCTTCAAACCATTTTGTCTTCTCCATATTACCATATCTCTAGAGTCAATAATTTTCGATGAGGAACTACTGAACTCAATCACTCGCTGCCGTGACTCAACAGTTTTCTGTTGAGGTCTATCCCGTCGAGGTACTCCAATTGGATCAGTGATCGATTTCTAGGTTTCGTCGTAAACCTAATTGGCTACTTCCAATTACGTAAATCCATAGTTCAAACCGCACTCAAAGGTAGGGCATTTCCCATTGATATAGGAACTTCTGTACCAGAAACAACGGTATCTCCAATTATAGCCCCTCTGGGATGTAAAATGTATCTCTTCTCACCATCCCCATAGTGTATGAGACAAATGTATGCATTTCGATTAGGGTCGTATTCTATGGTTATGATTCTACCAGATATTTCTTTTTGATTCCGTCGAAAATCGATTTGACGGTATAGACGTTTATGACCTCCCCCTCTATGCCTTGCGGTAATGATTCCTCTGGCATTACGACCTTTACCACAATGATGCCGTCCATAGATCAAATGAGTTCGTGGATTGGATTTCACTTGACTGTCTACGGCTCTATTGCGTGTGCTTGGGATAGAAGTTTTGTATAAATGTATCGCCGTGTTATTAAGTATTTTGCTTTAAGTTCTTTTCTCTATAAGAGGTGGAATAGAATAACCAGGTTGAAGCGTAATGATCATACGTCTGTAACGTCCCATTCTTCTACCCTTTCGGGGTAGTCGATGACTATTCATAGCTATTACCTTGACACCAAAGAAGAGTTCGACCCAATGCTTTATTTCTGTCCTAGTTGATCCTGATTCGACATTAGAAGTATATTGATTGTTCCCCAATAACCGAATACTCTTTTCTGTAAATACTGCATATTTGATTCCATCCATAAATCCATTTTATTCCCTATGAGTTCCAGTATCGATAAGAATTCTAGTTCTTACTGTTCATATGTTATGTTATGAATATACCATAACATTCGTTATGTATGGATGATGAGATATTGATACAGAGCCAATTCAAATAGACTTATTGAACGTTCCCATTGGCGTGCATCCAGCAGGAATTGAACCTACGAATTTGCCAATTATGAGTTGGGCGCTTTAACCATTCAGCCATGGATGCTTCACAGGGATCATCGTACATCTTGAATAACCAAATTCCAATTGAAATGAAATCTTTAGGAGGAATCAATGAAACGACACCAATTAACATCCTGGATCTTCGAATTGAGAGAGATATGGAGAGAGATCAAGAATTCTCACTATTTCTTAGATTCATGGATCAAATTTGATTCAGTGGGATCTTTCACTCACATTCTTTTCCGCCAAGAACGCTTTATGAAACTCTTTGATCCCCGAATTGTGAGTATCCTACTTTCGCGTGATTCACAGGGTTCCACAAGCAATCGATATTTCACGATCCAAGGTGTAGTACTGCTTGTAGTAGTGGTCCTTATGTCTCGTATTAACAATCGAAAGATGGTCGAAAGAACAAATCTCTATTTGATGGGGCTTCTTCCTATCCCTATGAATTCCATTGGGCCCAAAAAGGAGACATTGGAAGAATCTTTTTGGTCTTCCAATATCAATAGGTTGATTGTTTCGCTCCTGTATCTTCCAAAAGGGAAAAATCTTTCTGAGAGTTGCTTCATGGATCCGCAAGAGATTACTTGGGTTCTCCCAATAAATAATAAATGTATCATGCGAAGTTCGCGGTGGTGGAGGAACCGGATCGGAAAAAAGAGGGATTTGGGTTGTAAGATATCTAATGAAACCATAGCAGGAATTGAGATCTCATTCAACGAGAAAGATAGCAAATCTAAATATATGGAGTTTCCTTTTTTATTTTATATGGATGATCCGATCTGCAGGGACCATGATTGGGAATTGTTTGATCGTCTTTCCCCCAGTAAGAAGCGAAACATAATCCACTTGGATTCGGGGCAGCTATTCGAAATCTTAGGGAAAGACTTTCTTTGTTATATCATGTCTGCTTTTCGTGAAAAAAGACCAATGGAAGGGAAGGCTTTCTTCAAACAAAAAGGAGCTGAGGCAACTATTCAATCAAATGATATCGAGCATGTTTCCCATCTCTTCGCGAGAAACAAGTGGGGCATTTCTGTACGAAATAGTGCTCCATTTCATATGTGGCAATTCCACCAAGATCTCCGCGTTAGTTGGGGGAAGAATCCGCACGAATCGGTGAGAAATGTATCGAAAGAGAATTGGATTTGGTTAGACAGTGTGTGGTTGGGGAGCAAGGATCGGTTTGTTAGCAAGTTACGGAATGTATTGTCAAATATTCCATATGATTCCACAAGTTTCATTCAAGTAAAGGATTCTAGCCAATGGAAAGGATCTTCTGATCAATGCATGGATCCTTTCGATTCCATTAGAAATGAGGATTCAGAATCCTACGCATTGATCGATCAAGCAGAGATTCAGCAACTAAAAGAAAGATCGATTCTTTTGGATCCTTCCCTTATTCAAACTCAAACGGAACGAACAGAGATAGAATCAGATCGATTTCCGAAATGCCTTTTTGGATCTTACTACATGTCCTGGCTATTCACGGAACGTGAGAAACAGATCAATAATCATCTGCTTACGGAAGAAATCGACGAATCTCTTGGGAATCCCACAAGTACAAGATCCATTTGTTCTTTTTTCTCTGACAGATGGTCAGAACTCCATCTGGGTTCGAATCCTACTGAGAGGTCCACTAGATATCATACATTTTTGAAGAAAAAACAAGATGTTTCTTTTGTTCTTTCCAAGCGATCGGAAAATAAAGAAATGGTTGATATATTCAAGATAATGACGTATTTACAAAAAACCGTCTCAATTCATCCTATTTCATCAGATCCGGGATGTGACATGGTTCCGAAGGATGAATCGGATATGGACAGTTCCAATAAGATTTCATTCTTGAGCAAAAATCCATTTTTCCATTTATTTCATCCATTCCATGACCGGAACAAAGGGGAATACACGTTACACCACGATTTGAAATCAGAAGAGGGATTTCCAGAACTATTCACTCTATCAATAACCGAGCCGGATCTGTTGTATCATAGGGGATTTGCCTTTTCTATTGATTCCTACGGGTTGAATCAAACAAAATTCTGGAATGAGGTATTCCACTCCAGAGATGAGAAGAAATCTTTCTTGGTTCTACCTCCTCTTTTTTATGAAGAGAATGAATCTTTTTCTCGAAGGATCAGAAACAAATGGGTCCGGATCCACTGCGGGAACGATTTGGAAGATCAAAAACGAAAAACAGCGGTAAAAACAGCGGTATTTGCTAGCAACAACATAATGGGGGCAGCCAATCAATATAGATTGAGATTGATCCAAAATCTGATGCAAATCCAATATCGCACCTATGTATACATAGGAAATGTATCCAATCGATTCTTTTTAATGAATCGGTATCCTGATGCGTATAGATACAAATGTTCCAATGGGAGCAAGAGTGAACATTGGGAAGATTTTTTTTCTGAACAGAAGAAGCGTTTTCATTTTCAAGTAGTGTTCGATCGATTACGTATTAATCACTATTCAATGAATTGGTTCGAGGCTATCGACAAACAACATTTGTCTAAGTCACTTCGTTTCTTTTTGTCCAAGTCACTTCCCCTTTTCTTTGTGAGTATCGGGGATATCCCCATTCATAGATCCGAGATCCGCATCTATGAATTTAAAGATCCGAATGATCCACTCTGCAATCAGTTGTTAGAATCAGTAGGTGTTCAGGTCGTTCATTTGAATAAATGGAAACCCTTCTTATTCGGCGATCATGATACTTTCCCAATACCGAAATTATTGATCAATGGGGGAACAATAGTATCATTTTTGTTCAAAAAGATACCAAAGTGGATGATGGATTCATTGCATACTATAAAGAATCGCAGGAAACCCTTGGATTCCTATTTCTCAAGGATATCTCATGATCGAGACAACTGGCTGAATCCCGTGGAACCATTTCATAGAAGTTCATTGATATCCTCTTTTTATAAAGCAAATCCACCTCGATTCTTGAATGATCCACATCACTTCTGGTTCGATTGTACCAAAAGATTCCCCTTTTATGTGGAAAAGACCCGTATCCATAATGAGGATTTGACGCATGGACAATTCCTCAATATCTTGTTCATTCGCAACAAAAAATGTTCTTTGTGCGTCGGCAAAAAAAAGCAGATTTTTTTGGAGAGAGAGACTATCTCACCAATCGAGTCACGGGTATCTGACATATTCATACCTAAAGATTTTCCACAAAGTGGTGACGAGACGTATAACTTGTACAAATCTTTCCATTTTCCAACTCGATCCGATCTATTCGTTCGTAGCGTTATTTACTCGATCGCAGACATTTCTGCAACACCTCTAATAGAGAAAAAAATAGTCCATTTTGAAAGAACTTATTGCCATCCTCTTTCAGATATGAATCTATCTGATTCAGAAGGGAAGAACTTGCATCAGTATCTCAGTTTCAATTCAAACATGGGTTTGACTCACACTCCATGTTCTGAGAAAGGTTTACCATCCAGAAAGAGGAAAAAAGGGAGTCTTTGTCTAAAGAAATACGTTGAGAAACAACAGATGTATAGAATCTTTCAACGAGATAGTGCTTTTTCCAATCTCTCCAAATGGAATCTGTTCCAAACATATATGCCATGGTTCCTTACTTCGACAGGGTGCAAATATATCCATTTCACCCTTTTAGATACTTTTTCAGACCCATTGCCGATACTAAGTAGCAGTAAACATTTTGTATCTATTTTTCATGCTATTATGCATGGCTCAGATATATCATGGCTAATTCCTCAGAGGGTTCTTCCACAACGGACTATGCTAAGTGTAACTGAGATTTTGAGTAAGTGTTTACTTTTTCTGTCCGAAGAGAGGATTCATCGAAATAATGAGTCACCTGCTCTCTTGCTATGGGCACATCTGAGATCAACACATGCTCGGGAGTTTCTCTATTCAATCCCTTTTCTTCTTCTTGTTGCTGGATATCTCGTTCGTATACATCTTCTCTTCGCTTCCCGAGCCTCTAGTGAGTTACAGACAGAGTTAGAAAAGATCCAATCTTGGATGATTCCATCATACAAGATGGAGTTGCAAAAACTTCTAGATAGGTATCCGACATCTGAACTGAATTCTTTCTGGTTAAAGAATCTCTTTCTAGTTGTTCTGGAACAATTAGGAGATTCTCTGGAAGAAATATGGGGTTCTTCTTATGGTGGCAACATACTATTGGGTGGTGGTCCCGCTTATGTGGTCAAATCCATACGTTATAATAAGAAATCTTGGAATAGCAATCTCCTCGATCTAATAAGTATCATACCAAATCCCATCAATCGAATCGCTTTTGTGATAAATACGAGACATCTAAGCCGTACAAGTAAAGAGATCTATTCCTTGATAAGAAAAAGAAAAAACGTGAACGGTGATTGTGATTGGATTGATGATAAAATAGAATCTTGGGTCGCGAACAGTGATTCGATTGATGATGAAGAAAGAGAATTCTTGGTTCAGTTCTCCACCTTAACGACAGAAAAAGGGATTGATCCAATTCTATTGAGTCTCACTCATAGTGATGATTTATCAAAGAATGCCTCTGGTTATCAAATGATTGAACAACCGGGATCCATTTACTTACGATACTTAGTGGACATTCATCAAAAGTATCTAATGAATTATGAGTTTAATAGATCCTGTTTAGCAGAAAGACGGATATTCCTTGCTCATTATCAGACAATCACTTATTCACAAACGGTTAATCGTTTTCATTTCCCATCTCATGGAAAACCCTTTTCGCTCCGCTTAGACCTATCCCCTTCTAGGGGCATCTTAGTGATAGGTTCGATAGGAACTGGACGATCTTATTTGGTCAAATACCTAGCGAAAAATTCCTATGTTCCTTTTATTACGGTCTTTCCGAACAAGTTCCTGGATGACAAGTCTAAGGGTTATCTTATTGATGATATCAATATGGATGATCGTAGCGATATCAATATGGATGATCGTAGCGATATCGATATGGATGATCGTAGCGATATCGATATGGATGATAGTGACGATATGGATGATGACCTTGATATGGAGCTGCTAACTATGATGAATGTGCCAACTATTTCTATGACGCCGAAAATAGAAAGAGACCAATTGGATATCACCTTTCAATTCGAATTAGCAAAAGCGATGTCTCCTTGCATAATATGGATTCCAAACATTCATAATCTCTATGTGAATGGGAATGAGTCGAATTACTTATCCCTCGGTCTATTAGAGAACTATATCTCCAGGGATTGTGAAAGATGCTCCACTAGAAATATTCTTGTTATTGCTTCGACTCATATTCCAAAAAAGGTGGATCCCGCTCTAATAGCTCCAAATAAATTCAACGCATGCATTAAGATACGAAGGCTTCTTCTTCCACAAAAACGAAAGCACTTTTTCATTCTTTCATATACCAGGGGATTTCACTTGGAAAAGGAAATGTTCCATACTAACAGATTCGGGTCCATAACCATGGGTTCCAATGCACGAGATCTTGTAGCACTCATCAATGAGGCCCTATCCATTAGTATCACACAGAAGAAATCCATTATAGAAACTAATACAATTCGATCAGCTCTTTATAGGCAAACTTGGGATTTGCGATCCCAGGTAAGATCGGTTCAGGATCATGGGATACTCTTCTATCAGATAGGAAGGGCTGTTGCACAAAATGTACTTCTAAGTAATTGCCCCATAGATCCTATATCTATCTATATGAAGAAGAAATCATGTCAAGAAGGGGATTCTTATTTGTACAAATGGTACTTTGAACTTGGAACGAGCATGAATAAATTAACGATACTTCTCTATCTTTTGAGTTGTTCTGCCGGATCGGTCGCTCAAGATCTTTGGTCTTCACCCGGACCCAATGAAACCAATTCCTATGGATTTGTTGAGAATGATTCTGATCTAGTTCATGGCCTATTACTATTAGAAGTAGAAGATGCTCTGGGAGGACCCCCACGGAGAGAAAAAGATTGCGGTCAGCTTGATAATAATCGAATGACATTACTTCTTCGGTCCGAACCAAGGAATCCGTTCGATATGATGCAAAACGGATATTGCTCTATCGTTGATCAGAGATTTCGATATGAAAACAAATACGAATCGGAGTTTGAAGAAGGGGAAGGAGCTGTCGACCCGCAACAGATAGGGGAAGATTTATTCAATCACATAATTTGGGCTCCTCGAAGATGTCGCCCTTGTGGCAATTTATTGGATTGTATCGGAATCGAAAGGCCCACTGAATTAGGATTTCCCTATTGGGCTGGGTCATTTCAGGGCAAGCGGATCATTTATCATAAAGAGGATGAGCTTCAAGAGAATGATTCGGAATTGTTGCAGAGTGGAACAATGCAGTACCATACACGAGATAGATCTTCCAAAGAACAAGGTCGAATAAGCCAATTCATTTTGGACCCTGCGGATCCATTATTTTTTCTATTCAAAGATCAGCCCTTTGTCTCTGTGTTCTCACGTCGAGAATTCTTTGCAGATGAGGAGATGTCAAAGGGGCTTATTACTTCCCAAATGGATCCTCCTACATCTATGTATAAACGCTGGTTCACCAATAATACGCAAGAAAAGCACCTCGAATTGTTGATTCATCGCCAGAGATGTCTTAGAACCAATAGTTCCTTAGCTAATGGATCTTTCCGTTCTAATACTCTATCCGAGAGCTATCAGTA